CTCGCCCGCAATCAATCATCCCCAGATGAAATCTCCCTTCTATCTTGGGATCTCGTATTTTGCCTCGGGAGGAGTCGGCGTGTAATTTTGGGAGCTACACCGGAGATAGCTACCGAAGAGATAAGGGCATTTTATTGATCTATTGTTCGGCCAATCATTTAGTATTGTAAAAATTTACTTGGAAACTCCAAGTATCTGGTTAGATACCCCTACCCTAACCAGATACTTGGCTTATGAATGGGATTTCGAGTCCCATTCAAAGGATTTGGAGTCCTTTGGGAACAAGGAAAGGATGGTGGGATTTCGAGTCCCATCCCCTGTGTGTTTGATGAGACACCAAGCAACCAACTACTAAGATTTTTGGTTCATCTTATTTACATCCGAATTCTTTGGAGGAATCACGTTCATATCTCAGTCGTCCTTTTCTTTTTTCTTTTTTCTCCCCCTTCTGTATCTGTAAGACTATTCCTTAAGGTTTGGGTCTCGCTCCAATACTTTCGGATGGTGGGATTTGCCGTCCCAGTCTTGGCTCGGAAAAACAAAGAAGAAAAGGTGGGATTTACTGCCTCACATATCTCCGCAATAGGACCCACTCGTCTCTCGAGTCGGGGAGACCAGTGCTACTTCACCCGAGAAGACAAGCATGGAAGTCGACAACAATTTTGGATTCCATTGGTGAGAAGCGAGAAGTCGGGAGACTTCTTCCAGAAATGCGACACCTCCGGACGCCTCGCGTAGGATTCGAACCTCCGTACCACGCGGAGGGTACTACATTTTGAGTCTAGTATGCCTACCCTTCTTTCGAAGCAGAGAGACGCGGTGGAGTTACGCTCATCAATCCTATTATACGAGTATATCTATATGCCTGTCAACTGCTGAACCGAATTTTCATCTCCTTTTTACCAAATTTACTAACTGGGAGACTCCACTCAGGTCAGGTTTAGACGAGGTACCTGGACCCTTTCCATTACTCATTGCTTCTTCATGGAGTGGTAAGGTTCCACTTCATACTGACGACGGCCGAGGGTTCGAATCTATTCTCGCCCGCAATCAATCATCCCTAAAGGGGTGGTTGATTCCCTCTTCCTACAGAGAGTTTCCTTTCCACGACCTGACAAGCCCACGCCTGCCTCGCAAGCAAATCTTCTTTTCAGTATCAATAAAATAATAACATATGAAAATACAAAAAAGATAGGCATTCTCTTTCTGCCTAAATACTTGGATGTAGCAGCATGGGTTGTCACTGCCCAACCCCAGCTGTGCATCGCGCGAAAATACTTATATCTCCTTCGGGGTAGACGGGTGATCATTTTCCTAGCAAGTGATTCCGGGTGCGAAAAGACAAATCCAAGCTAGATAGGAGAATGTCAGGATCAATTACCGAAGAAGATGTAATTATTTCGTAAGTTGCGGAGACAGACTAGTTGGGACAGCAGAACCGGCTTCTAATAAAAATCATTCGAAAAAGAAAAGTTCGCGTCACAAGAAGTGAGTCTAGAATAAAGTATTCCGTGTGATCCCGATAATGGGATCTATTAATATACCCGATAGGATTGATGCTAGTGCACGAATGATCATAGCTATTTCAATAGAACTTTTTGAAATTGATGGAGAAACTAATGAATTTCGTATATAAGTTGTGGATGCATCGCCCCTCCCATTCTTCCCAGTGAACATTAATTTAATTATTTTGAGATAATAGTAGATAGAAATGACACTTGTGACGAGCGCTACCAGAACTGATGGGTACGAACCAGCTTTCCATCCATGCCAAAAGAGATAGAGTTTACCGAAAAAACCGGATGGTGGAGGGATACCCCCTAGGGATGGTGAACGTAAAACCGGAGAGAATGTTAGAACAGGATCCTTCATGTATAATCCCGCGTAATCCCTAATATTATCAGTTCCGGTTCGTAAACCGAATGAGGTGATACGAGCAAAAGTTCCCAGATTCATGAGTATATAAATAAACGTATGAGTTATCATACTTGCGTAACCGTTCTCCGGGTCTGCAGCAAGTACTCCAATCATAATATATCCAATTTGGCTTATAGAGGGATAAGCTAGCATACGTTTCATGCTTATTTGAGTAACGGCAATTAGATTTCCTAATATCATGCTAGAGGTAGCTAATAATCCTACCACGATATGCCACTCATTAGATAGATGTGGAAAAATGATACCGAAGAGTCGCGTAAATAAAGCTGGAGCTGCTACTTTAGAGGTAACAGAGAAAAAAGCAACGACTGGTATAGGAGAGTCAGAGTCGAAAAGAAGATTTCCGATCTTTCCGCTCATTCAGAACCGTGCATGAAATTCTTACTTCACACGGCTCTTGGTTCGTAAGAGATTCACAACTGATGTTGCTCCCAGAACCTTCCTCGTGTATGTTTCAAACCCATTCTTCCTTGAATAATTCATAATCATTCAATATGGGGACTAATTGTTAACTTCTCGAGGAATCCCTCATCATTTGGTTAGATTACCCACCAGCAGTTTCGTCTCGAATTCTTTCTTGCTTGTTTGTCCTTCTTCATTTTTCACCAGAATCCTTTCAACAACTAAAACTACTTGTTGAGTTGGTAGGCACACACGCTGGGCGGGAGAGACAAATTGCGACTTTTTTCGTTCCTTGCGGAGCGAGCATACAGCTTTGTTGCTTCAATTATATCTTGGAGTGGTTTCTCAAGTTGAAGGAGTTTGCCAATAGCTTTTGAAGGATCAAGCCCATCAATTTTCCATCAATTTTGCCAGAACCTACCCGTAATAGAAAACTTCGTAGAAAATTTGCATAGAAATAGGAAATATGAGAAGTAAATATAAAATTAAAAAGGGATCTACTAAATCAAATCTCGCCACTTGCCTCTGTTTTACTCGTACGTTATTGGCTAAACATTTATTGGAAATTGTGGTACGGCAAGAGAACATTGTTGACGTAACTACTGATACGGGGAAATCTCTGCATTCCCACACACTCGCAGGACACCGCGAAAAACAACTACGACATCTCCAAATAATTTGGAGATGGCTAAACTGTTTTTCGAACGAATCGCACTCCTTCATATACATCGGGAGTCCATTGATGAAACGGAACGAGAGAAAGTTTGGACGCCGTTCCGGCTGTAATAGAAGCAATGGCAGTATAAATTGCAACGAGATACTGACTAGATGGTAGCGCACCTGCTGTTTTATCAAGCTGAAGCTGTCCGCCAGAAATTCCATGCAACAGAGAAGGACCATATAGCAAAAAAGATGAGCTAGCTCCACCCATCAGTAGAAATTTCGTAGTTGCTTCATTCGATCTTATATCTTTTTTAGTATGTCCAGACAGGAAACGAGAAGATAGGCTTGACAACTCCAATGCCACATAAAGGGTGACCAAATCGTTTGCCCAGCAAAGAACCATTCCACCCAAACTTGCAGTTAGTAAAAAGAATAAGAATTCTGCCAAAGCCGTTTTTGAACATCGTATGTAATCAACTGACGACAGAACGGATAATAGCGAACAAATCAATAAAAAAAATCTAAATATGTAGCTGAAATTGCTGATCCGATAATTTCCGGAAGCAATAGAAACCGATTGGACCTGGATCCCCCATTCACATAGTGAAGCAATCGTGCCAATTAACATAGATATTAGTGAAATTCGGTGAAGCAAAGTTGTATTTCTCCCTTTGTTTGATAAATCGATTATAATAACTGCAATTAAACTGAGAATTAGAATACGTTCCGGCAGAGTTGGCAGATTACTGAGTGAAAAGAGGAAATCTGGAAACGTAAAATTGGTGTAATTCATAATAAAAATCGGGATAATATTTGAGAATGGATAACTTTCCGCTACATTTTCTTCTTCAAAAGGGAATTAACAAATTAAGTACTCTCATATCTATATGACCATATAAACTGCAGTGGCGGGATATTACTACTTCTTTTCTTCCACCCAATTGATTTAATAATCAGCTTCATTAAATTGAGTTGAGAAGGAAAAGCAAATATTAAACATATTTATTGGACTTGTATTTCTAATGAAACAGATGTTAATGAAACAGATCGAATTAGGTTTAAATGCCAAACCCTTCGATTCATTTCAGAAAAATTGAACTTGATATACGCAGGGACCACTTTCGGTAGTTCCAGGTCAAATCTACGTCGTAGAAGACGTATCGTACTCCTATGTTTACCCGCTAACGTACTATCACATGAAAGTCGTGGTATATATCTCAATCTACGCAATCCATCTCGATTTATTGAAGCACTGTGATACGAGGAAAAAGTATTCCAAATTTTTGTAAATCTGTTCAAGATGTCATCATCTGTTGACATAGCCCAGGCTAATTTACTAACCGGATATCCGTTACTATCGCAGAACTTCCCTTTCTCCAAAAGTTTAACTAGCTGCAAAATTGGAATCCTGGGATAAGTTTTTTTCCCACTCGAAATGCTGTTGCAGGAACCCGACATAGTTTCAATCTGGACATCTTTTGATACTGACTGAATAGTTGATATGTAACCCAGGAATAAAACACAACTGGTAGATAACAAATAGTCATGTATTTGGATAAATTCAGTTGGATAATGAAAATGAGATTTAAAAGATGTTGAAATATAACGAATCCATTTTTTTACAAAATAGTTGGTTCCATGAAAAACTATAATAGATTTGTTTTCATATCTTCCAAAGTGAATGCACAAGCTTCGGATGAGGAAGTGGTTGATGCCTATTGCATCTAATTGAGAATTACATTTGGAAACACATTTCTTCTTCCTAATCACATTATTTCGATCGGGAGATGCAAAATATCTCAGTTGCAATTTATGCATTCGCGTCCATAAATTTAACAATATCGAATCGATTTCGTAAGTGTAAAAATTTTGGAGTAACATTTCAATATTTATCCGTCCTCTTTGTTTCCAAGACCGAAATTGAATAAAATTTCCATACGAAGTTTTGTACGCGTGAATAACTATCCTTAGTAGATGTGGTAATGGAACATCTTTAATTCGTCGACGAAACAGGCGAACTAGAGTTTCTAGATGAAGATTCTGTGACATTTCAATCTTTAAAACGTGGCTAGATTTTGGTAATCTATCTTCCAAAAATAAAAACATTGAATGAGTAGACTTTGAAATTTTTGAATTGTTATTTGTTTTAGCGGCTAGCTTACGTAAAAGAGGTATTCTCAGAATTCGACATATTGTTTGTAAAAGTACGTGGAGATACAAATCCATATTAAGCCGACTGTTTCATCTTCAAACAAATTCTGAATGGAAAATCTCTGAATAATCTTGGTGACGCACACTATCAATTAAACGCTTCGTTGATATTGCACTACAAGCCCCGAAGATTAAATCTACGCTTTGTCTATCTAAACAAGACTTACAAGCAATTGAATAAGAATTCTCTTTAAACAAAAAAAGAATTAGATATAAGAAACAGTCTTGATTAATGCTAAGCCCTCCAATTCTCTGTGACACATCAAATTTAAGAAGGGATCCAGAAGTTATTTTCGTCACAGTAACTCCTAAACATTATTATATTTCATAATGAATTTTATCCAAAGGATTCAATATATTAAATTAGTAACTAAATTTTAATTATATGGGGGGGGTGGCGATGAAACTGCAATTATTTAACCATTATATTAACGAATGAATAATCACGCGTCTCATTGGACAACGTGAAACCCGAAGGTAGTAAATATTTACTAATATAGTAAATACTTACTAATTCGGTTTCTGCAAAGGAAGCATCCACACAAATAAGATATTTATTGATTCGATCCTCGGTGATGTGCCGAGCTGCAACCATCCGTTGGAAAATTGTGGCGAATTATACCAAATTTCAACCTGGTATATAAATCGTTGGTCAACCCTCAACCCCAAATTGGGTTGGGTGGATAAACTCGTTCCGGTGGTAATCACGTCGTCGGCTTAAGCTACCCCCGCCCCCTCTCCTTCCCCCAACTTCTCATCACGCCCAGAAAGATATGTCCGATATCACTTCTTTCGAAAGAAGTTTTGAGGGAAAACCAGTAGTCCTTCCGAAATATTCTACTTCTTAAGGGGATCCCAAATACGGCGTAGATGTAGAGTATAAGTAAAAGGGAGGGGTAATACAGAAGTACCTGAGAAGATCTGTAAACTGGACCCATTATATTCTCCTAAAATTCGATTTTTAATTAGAGGCTGATTCCGATTTGTTCGGGCACTTTCGCCCGTTTCAAAATATCACGAACGGTTGCTGTTAATTGAGCCCCTCGCTTAAGTAGAGCAACAATGGCAAATAGGTCCAATTGGGTTTGTTCCTTCCGGGGGTTGTAGAAACCAACCTCCTCAATGGCTTTACCTTCTCTCCGAGACTGGGTATCGATTGCAATTATTCGGTAAGTAACCTATCGGGATAGGTGGGTGCACACAGGACGGAACGACCCCCCCCCCCCCCCGCGAAACCGTATATGAAACGTTGAATTCGTGCGGCTTAGAGCACAACTTCAGTTGAATAGATAACTGCTCTATCCAATTGCAGAGAGATACTTTTAACTCATATGTGTATGACGTGGATATTCTCCGATTTATTGAGTTATCTCCTCACGAATTATCTTTTTGTAAGAAGCGATACTATGGGGTGAATAGGTAAGATAAGTGGAGAGACAAACCTACCCCTCCCCTACCCGTTCTTTTTCATTTATCTGCTAATGAGTTCAACTGGATATCGAACATCTCCTCGTTCGTAGATCGGTTCCGCCAATCCTTAGGTTTAGGCTTAACCCCAAGGCTTCCCCAAATTGAGAGTCGGTAGCAACAGAACCCATCTTAATCGACCCCTAAAAAATAAATTTGTCAATTAACTTTTATATATACCTATTACAGGTTATAGGTAAAATGAGACTCAGTCGAGGTAAGGTTGTTGGGTCGTCTAAACCCAGTAATACTAAGTCAACCCTACCAAAATTCAGTTTCAAATCCCCGGTAGGAACATACGGGGTAACGGACTAATGAGGCTTAACCGCGCTACTTCTCATAAATAACCATAGATATAACTTTTCCCCAAAAAAAATAGAAATAGATTCAAATAGATAGATATTATTCAAGTTTCATTGGGTAATTGTTTTTAACGAAATGTCGAATTGGGAACATCCTACCCTTTGGGTAGAACCGGCGGATACCAGACTCCGCAGAAACGATCTCGATATTCGAGTCGCACGTTGCTTCTTACCATGTCGCCTCAAGCGAGGTTTTACCATAATATCTAAAAACCGAAATTAATTTCCTATTAAATACTTATTGCCTCGATATCTTCGATTAATCTTTCTGGTACAAACTCTATGATGCAAAGTGAAGTTAAGCAGACTATAACTTACCCCAAATGATTATCTGTACAGCTTATCAAATTAAGGACTTGATTTTTCCTTAGCCGCATACGTAACATCAATTGTAATTTCTGAAATATTGTTTTGCTTTGCAAAGACTTCGGTATTTTTTTTGGTTCTCCCCCTTACGAAACCTGGAATTCTATTTGGTTCTGACTCAGCTTCGGGGGTCCAGTTAATATTTTTGGTATCTGTTGATAGAGACTTGGTGCTTACCTCTTTGGTATCGTGCCCCCCAAAAACATCCGATAAATGATCTTCCATACCCAGATTAAATGAGTTATAGATTAAATCGGCTATTTGATTGGTTCCTTCGTAACCCAAAAAGGGTCGATATCCAAGAGGAGAGTTCTGAATATGAACTGGTGAGGAAATAACCCCGCACGGAATATCAATACGTTTGCCAATATGACGTTCCATTTGAGTTCCAAATATGGCAGAGGGTTCAATACGGGCTATCGTATCTCCGACTTCGGTGTGATCTTCCGTAACTATTACTTTATCACATAAACCCTGAACTTGCTCGTTAAACCGTTCTGCATCATGCTTGCAATACGTGCCTGAGCAACTGACACGAATTCCCATTTCTTTAACGAGTATTTTAGTAATTGAAGCTGCATGAGTTGCATCACCGAAAATTACTGCTTCTTTTCCAGCTAAATTTTGACAATCAATAGACTTCGAAAACCAAGCTGCTTGAGAAACAAATTTAGTTTGATTGTCAATATATAATTTGTAGTTAAGTCTTCTATCTGACAGTGCGGAAGCCCACACATTCACAAGCTTCCCAATCTGTCCGATAAAATCGGCTGTGTTTGAAATTCCCATGGGAGTTATAGATATGTAAGGCATTCCATACTCTTTTTCCAGAAAAGTTGCTGTCATCAAACCTACTTCGCGATAGGGAACTATATTAAACCAAGCTCTTGGCAAATCCTTCAAATATTTGAGATATCCCCCCTCTGGGATTACCTGATTGACTGAAATTCCCGATTCTCCAGGTAAACGTTTCAATTCGCGACAGTCATGTTGATTGTGGAAGCCTGAGGTAGAAATTCCTATAATATTTGCTGAAGGTGCGATTGTTACGGATCGGTCCAAGGTACTTTGCTTACGAGCCCTATCCAGATGAAATCGAATTATTTGTTCCAAGGTTCTATCCGCCGCTTGAAGCTCATTGACTCAGTGATAATTAACATCCGCGAGAATTACATCAGACTCGGAAGACAAAGAAGCTCGATCTACAAAATTTTGTAGATCCTCCTGTAAAATGCTAGAGGTACACGTAGGTGTTGAAACAATTAGATCGGGGTGTTATTCCTCATCTTTTCGGCTTATATTATTTATAACCTTTTCCTGAGACCCGCGTGCTAATACGTGGCGGTCCGCTACACTAGCAGTTACTGGGGTGAAATCTCTTTCCCTCTCCGACGTGGAACGCATTACGTTGAAGTAGTCATCTCCCAAAGGGGCATGCATTATAGCATGTACGTTCCTGAAAGAACTGGCTACTCGTAAAGTACCTATGTGGGCGGGTCCGGCATACATCCAATAAGCTAATTTCATAATTTAAATTTGGTATCATTTTGTTGCTTCGCGTCATAAAGGGATCTATTGCTATATGTGGCTTATCATCATAATATAAACTGGGAGATCCATCGGGGGAAACTATTACATCGAGTATATTGAGGGGGGGGCGTAGATAGCAAATCGAAGCTATAAATAAGATTTATAAGTTATCCAATTTCTAGTCTATGAAAATGCGGGAGATTTTTTCTTCCTAGAAAAAATCTGGGACGGAAGGATTCGAACCTCCGAGTGACGGGACCAAAACCCGCTGCCTTACCGCTTGGCCACGCCCCACAAATGGTCAGTATGGTGACTATCTCACACTTCGGGTTTCCTGTCAACCGGCTTTCTCCAGTTATCTGCTCGGTACAAGGGAGCAGCAACGAGAAGAAATTGGAGTAGCTTTGAACTACTAGTATTTCATGGAATTAGCTAAAGAAGAATACTTCAGCGGAAATCCATTTAGATGTTATTTTGATCCGGTAAGGCTTCGATTTTGGTGAATCCTCATCATTCGAATGCATCCTAATTATTCGAATGGACGGACATATAATAATATATATATAATAATGTATACCCGACGGGTCAACCAATTGAAAGATGATGTGCAACCATGTCGGAGAAAAGTTACTTGTTACATCACTGGAGAATGAAGATGATAGTTTCGTATGACACCTATCTGGAAAATTCTATTCACCTCAATGGCGCCTCTTTTGCCAAATTACCCGAAGCTTATGCAATCTTTGATCCAATTGTGGATGTAATGCCGGTAATACCAGTGTTTTTCCTCCTCCTAGCCTTTGTTTGGCAAGCCGCAGTTAGCTTTCGCTAGTAAGTGCTGGGGGGTTGATTAATTTTGGAATGCCTCGCTCCTTACCTTACTTTACTAGGTGAAGAGGAAAAGAAGGAGGGGGGGGCACTGCAATTCAGGCAAAGAAATTAATTGTGGTAAGTAACAACTATCTTACCTGGTTCTGACATCTGCAGGCGAAGGTATCGGTATCGACGTATTCACTTTTACATAGAAAAATAGAATTGAATCCCCACGGTTTACCTGAGGTTGACAAAAATGACTCCTTCAATTAGTTGGATGTTTATACAGTTTTCCCCCTACTTATTGAAATAATAAGGAGGAGACAAAATACTGGATAAAATAAATGGAATTCGTTGGGTAAAGTAGTGTCTCGTCTCACAAAAGCCGGGTTCTTTCTTCTAATTGGGAGGGGAAGTCATATCCATATGTCCATATAGATATAACAAATATAAATAATAGATATAAATTAGGTATTTCAAACGAAATTGTTTTGTCTTCCTCTATCCCTAGTTTTAGAAAACATGGAGATGTTATCATGCTTACCCTCAAACTATTTGTCTATGCAGTAGTTATCTTCTTCGTTTCTCTCTTCGTTTTCGGATTTTTATCAAATGATCCTGGACGAAACCCCGGACGTAGGGATTAAATATAAGTCAATACCCTAGTTATCTCGCTGAGATCTGTTTCTCAATCCACCTGTTTAATTTCTTTAAAAATAGTAGGAGAGAGAGGGATTCGAACCCTCGGTACATATGAGTTGTACGACGGATTAGCAGTCCGACGCCTTAAACCCCTCGGCCATCTCTCCAAGCAACTAAGGATGTATCTCCGCCTAATTTTAACACGAAGTTAGATTGTAAGTCTATACCTGCAATCTACAGTAAAGTTTGTGGAAGGGGTGACCTCGCTCGCGTACTACTTGCCGGAATCAAATTCGGAACTATTTCCAAGTAAAAATTTTCCTCTTTTCCGTTTTTTTTTGTTGGTCCCCTCCTACTTCCTCTTCCATAAAAAAAAAGGAATTCGTAACTAAATTTATTGGGTACAAATTAAAAATCTTGCCCGAAAAGGATTCGATATTTTCCGGCCTAGCCAAAATTGGCAAAATTGCTTCCGCAACCTAAACTAAAGCCCAATACGGTGCAATGGCCAATCTCGCAGCTAAAACGCTTGCCGCGGAAGCACCAGAGCGAAGTAATTTCACTTTATCAAATTGATGTCATCCATTTCTCCCACCTTCCCCCTGTTTTTTATTATATAAGTGAAAAAAAAAAAATTAAATAAATATATCTGTTTAAATCTGTTTAATTTTTTTTTTCTAAATTTCTTAGTATCAATATATATATATATTTGTGAGAAACGATAGAAGGAGGGATAATGAATCTAGAGATAATTGCGCAACTTGCTATCTTGGCGTTGGTAGTTGCATCGGGACCATTAGTAATTGCACCACTAGCAGCTCGAAGGGGTAACCTTTGAATGTAGGCAACGCAACCGCGAAATGAATATATATTTCATATATATATATATACGAAATATATACGGAAACAAGGAGTGGGTGGGGGGGGGGGGGGCTCCTCCTACAACCAGACGTAAACACGGTTGGAACGCCTCGCCGATGTACGAATAGTTGATATAATACAATTGTGCCGCGGCGGGTATAGTTTAGTGGTAAAAGTGTGACTCGTCTCATATAGATTTCATTTAGTTAAGGGATCTTTCAAATTGAATCTAAGCTAAATCAAGAAGCTTCATTTTTACAAAAGTACACCTATTTCTCCTTACTAATTAGTAGTATGGAAAAGATGCGCCATTCCCGTTACTCCCGTACTTCGGAAGTCGTACCGGTTAATGACGAAGCAGAATTTTTTTGGTATGCAAAAAACTTGGGGAGATTCCGAAAAAGAGGAAGAAGTGGGAATCTATGGGTAGACATCTAAAATATTTGCCTCATCGTCACTGAACCTTGGGGGGGAAATCCAAGCTCAAAAGTTACAGGTAGATTAATCTTGGTTTATCGGGATTATCAGGTCAGGCACTCTTTTCTCTTTTGGTTAGACAGTACTAGTTGCTTTTGACTCGGTGAGAAATATTTCCCTAAGGATTGTTGGAAGTAAAAGTGGAGAACGAAGTAAGTAGAAGAAAAATTAGTTTCACTAATTCTTTTTCTCAAAGGATCATCTAAGAAGTATATCCATGCTATACGACCGAAACGTAAGCGAGACTGACATAGATTTTATGGACGCCATCTACTCAAATTGGGACGGCTCCGTCCTCCTCGAACGGGAAAAAAAAAAGGAAGCCCCCATATATTCCGATGTGGAAGAAGTATTGATCCCCGTAAAAGTAATTTCGATATATGCTCCCTTCGTTTGAAACAAGAGATACAGTCCACCCATTTTTTGATTGTTCCATTTAACTAAATATATGCAGACAAATTTTCCGCCAGTTTTGCACTATTTAGCCTTCCTCGATTTCCATAAAGGAGCCGAATGGGCGGAAACTTCCATGTTCGGTTCTGAATTAGCGACGTCATAACCATTTGTTGTCGTCGACTATAACCTTTAGCCTTCCAAGCTACTGATGCGGGTTCGATTCCCGCTACCCGCTGGTGATGCCGGGAATCCCGGAGCCCTAGTCAAGTTAATCCCTTCATCCGTGGATTGGGTCGTGAACAAACTGGAGTTTCTGTTTGTTCACGATTTGGTAACTAATCTGTAGGAGTATTTGTAATGAACCAAGAATAGGGAGGAACAAACGTCCATCGTCTAATGGATAGGACAGAGGTCTTCTAAACCTTAAGTATAGGTTCAAATCCTATTGGGCGTAATTCCGTGTTTGAGGTAATTCTATCGTCGTAGATGAAGTGTAAGCGGTCGGGTGGGGTGGCGAAGACGAAGCCCGGGGGGTTATCCCACTTCCTTCCCCAGGTGGAATTTGCAACCGTATTACTTACTTCTCCTGCAGTATAAAAATTTCCGTTGATTCCTTAATTGCTTCTTTCAAAAGTGTTTCTGCTTGTTCAGTAAATACTTTCGTAGAACGAGTAATTTCACCAAATTGAGGTTTGCTGGTTATTACGTACTCACGTAACTGAACCAAGAATCGTTTGACTTGTTCGACTTCTGGTATATCCAAATATCCGTTGACTCCGGTGTAGATAGTGGCCACCTGTTCCTCTACCGATAATGGGGCTGACTGGGACTGCTTAAGCAACTCACGCAATCGCTGGCCCCTAGCTAACTGATTCTGAGTAGTCTTGTCAAGATCAGAGGCGAATTGTGCAAAAGCTTCCAATTCTGCGAATTGTGCTAATTCCAATTTCAATTTGCCAGCCACTTGTTTCATAGCTTTTGTCTGAGCTGCAGAACCCACTCTAGATACGGAAATACCCACATTTATTGCTGGTCGAATCCCAGCGTTAAATAGATCTGCTGATAAAGATATTTATCCATCGGTAATAGAAATAACATTAGTAGGAATGTAAGCTGAGACATCTCCCGCTTGCGTCTCAACGATAGGTAAAGCTGTCATGCTACCTTCCCCTAATTGGAGACTTAACTTAGCTGCTCTCTCCAAGAGACGGGAATGTAGGTAGAAAACATCTCCCGGATATGCTTCTCGCCCAGGTGGTCTCCTTAATGGCAAAGACATTTGTCGATAAGCTTGGGCTTGCTTGGAAAGATCGTCATGAATAATCAGGGTATGCTGCTTGCGATACATGAAGTATTCGGCTAAAGCTGCTCCCGTATAAGGAGCAAGATATTGCAGGGTGGCTGGGGAATTAGCGGTTTCCGATACTACGATCGTATATTCCATGGCGCCGCGATCTTGGAAAGTGTCTACCACTTGAGCCACAGAAGAAGCTTTTTGACCAATGGCTACGTAGACACATATAACATTTTGACCTTTTTGATTCAAAATTGTATCTGTAGCTACTGCTGTTTTACCAGTCTGTCTATCGCCAATAATCAACTCCCGTTGACCGCGACCGATAGGAATCATGGAGTCAATAGCAATAAGACCTGTTTGTAAAGGTTCGTATACGGAGCGTCTCGAGATAATCCCTGGAGCGGGGGATTCAATCGGTCTAAACTCGGAAGCTGGGATTTGACCTCCCCCGTCAATAGGTTGGGCCAAAGCATTTACAACACGACCCAGGAATGAGTCACTAACTGGTATTTGGGCAATCTTTCCCGTCGCTCTTACAGAGCTCCCTTCTTGTATGGTCAAACCATCACCCATCGGTGCAGCCCCAACATTATCAGATTCCAGATTCGGAGCAATCCCTGCTGTACCATCCTCAAAATCCACCGATTCGCCAGCCATTACTTTGTTGAGTCCATGAATACGGGCGATCCCATCTCCGACTTAAAGTACGGTACCAATGTTAACAACTTTTACTTCTGGGACATACCCCTCAATTTGCTTGCGAATAATGCTGCTAATTTCGTCAGGTCGAATGTTTATTACCATTTCTGCCAAAAAAATATTACTGGAAGAGGGAGAAGTAAAAATAAGACCCGTTTTACAATGAGATAATAAGATGGAAACTAGTAGTGAAATTGGAACTAGTGAGATTTGCTGTCCATGGCTCTAAACAAACCGATGTGATAATCAATCATTCGCAGGTGCAGTTGATTATCCAGACGACTATTTAGGCTTTCTAGAGCCCTTTCGGACGCTAATCGAGAAACTTGCTGCCGAACCTGCTCAATAGCGCGTTGCTTCTCGAAACGAATCGCATAATTCTTACTATCTTCCAATCCTTTCAAATCTTCGTCAGCTGCATTAACGAGATCCCGCTGTTCCCTGTCCATCTGCGTAAGTCCATTGATTCGGATCTCATCGGCTTTAACTTTTGCTTGCTGCAAGCGAATACGAGCCTTCTGAAGTTTATTAAAAGCTTCTCTGTGACGCTCCTCCGCATCTTGGATTGTATTCAAAATTGCTCTTTCACGATTTTCTAGAAAATTGATCAATGAAGGTGGATTACAGATCTTCGATTCTCGGAGACTAGTGATCTCTTCCCAAACCGAACATGGATGTTTCGATCCATTCGGCTTTCCTGCCCGTTTTTACCGATAAATTGATAGAATCCAACAGACGTTGTTTTCGCATGCGGGCTCGCCTCCCGTTTCTTTCCTATTGACTAACAAGATTCATCCTGAATATGCTTAGATGGAATAATCGATATTTAAATAAGAAAAAAAAATTGAGGACTCTCTCAGATAATTATTAATTATTTGAGAACCGCTTTTTCCAAGTAGTATTCATCTTGTATGGGTTGTCTATTCAGCAAATTTAAGAAGATTGGGCCAAATCAACTCCGATATTTATCTATCTATATATCTACCTATACAAACAAAGTATTAGGTATCTATTTTTAGAAGTGGTACAAATCGAAGTATTTCTGATATGGGCATCATATACCGAATATGGTGAATAATGCGTTTCCAATCTTGACTTGGCTTACGCGGTAGGAGGAAGGGAACCCCAATTTTGCTAAGACTTTAAGCGATTTGGCTTTAACCATATTGACGACAGTCCCGGGAATCGGTTAACAGAAGTGAAAGTTTCGTCGATTACACGGAATGCTCCAGTTCTTGCATAACATTTCTTTACAGGGAATTCGTCGGGGTTTTGCACCTCTGCTTCGGGTGCAACTGAGGGAAACAGTTATCCCACTCGGATATACGACTCGCACACACCCCCCTTCCATAGTAAAGCAATATACCTAGTACTAAAATTAAGTTAATTAAGTTTATCTCTAAAATATTGGTATTTAAACCAATACTTGCGGCGAGAGTCCAATCACTTAAGGGAGCAGCAATCTCACTTACACTTCTCGTAATCCTTTCCCTCCTGGAAGATTTTGCAAGATTTAGACAACCTCTGGTCTAGCCTGGGAGGAAATAAAAAAAACTCTGAATTCCGAGGAATCAGAAGAAAACCGCGACGAAGACAATATCTTCTCAAATCATTAATTACGTAAACTTATATTGGCTTACCCTATTTGCAAAAACTTCCTAGTTTGGTAGAGAAAGGGGGAATCGCAAATAGACGCTGCAGGAACTCCGTCGGATAGATGGAACAGCAACTTTCTTCCAGGCCCCTCCCTCCAAATTAACGGCTTACCGCCGATTCAAAATAGTTTGGGGAAGGGGGGAGGAAGTGCACCAAACTACTTCCTATTTTAAACAAGTTAAACAAATGGATTCGCAAGTAACGGAGCTAGAGCTACAACTAATCCATAAATTGTCAAAGCTTCCGTAAAAGCCAAACTCAGTAATGAAGTACCTCGTATCTTGCCTTCTGCTTCTGGCTGTCTCGCAATACCCTCGACTGCCTGACCTGCAGCAGTGCCCTGGCCGACACCGGGGCCAATTGAGGCGAGGCCTACAGCTAACCCAGCAGCAATAACAGAAGCAGCAGAAATTGATGGGTTCGTATTAGTCTCCTCCTAATTTATTTACGTTAGTCAATATTGTTTCGTTGGGTGCTAACTAGACTCGTCGCAACGGAGACTTTCTAGTAAATGTTAATCGGGAAATAAATTCTACATAAATCTGGTCAGAACTACTTTTGAAATGTGACGAGAAATGCCGCATACTTAATGTCGAATTTGAAGAAATAATGAAGTATGAAAAAGACACATCTATTTCGTACGTCGATCGGTGCGACTTCCTGCCTAATGACTTCCCGCCTAATATAATAAAATTTGATCGAAAAAATTTGAGTATTTGGTAATACTAATTATTTTCTACCGAAACATGTCCATTCTAGTTTCAATCTAATCAATTCATTCGATATGCTGTGACGTAGGTGTAACTGAGATCTAAGCCGGTTCAAACAAAAAACGAGATAAACTGCTTTCCAAATATTTTGTATATATTTTATAAAAAGAAAAATTGAGCTTGGCAATGGTTCTTTTTTTTTCCTATTCAAAATCTTAAGTGGCTACGGCTCAATTTCAATTTGGAGGGCCATGCGGTAATTATTAACCCCTCCCCCGCCCTTCTTTCTTATCGCTATTCGGAGTGGAGGAGGAGGCAACACGGGTCTCTCTCGTACTGCTATAGCATGATACCACGGAAACTATTTTTTAACACTACGGCGACCCAATGAATGGTTCTCGAAAAAATTATTTTATGGTTACCGTAGTCTTTTGCAACGACTCATTCCAACTGAATTAGTGGTGGCCCTCCGTGGATTCCCCAATGTAAGCTGCAGCTAAAGTGGCAAAAATCAAAGCCTGTATGGCACTTGTGAATAATCCTAGAGGCATCATTGGTACAGGAACAATTGAAGGTACTAGAGAGACGAGAACAGCTACTACCAACTCGTCAGCCGAAATATTTCCAAACAGTCGGAAACTAAGTGATAGGGGTTTGGTAAAATCTTCCGAAGTGTTAATAGGTAGTAGTACCGGAGTTGGCTGGATATACTTACCGAAATAACTAAAACCTCTCTTGTGTAAACCCGCGTAGGGATGTGCCACCGATGTAAGCAAGGCTGACGCAACAGTAGTGTTGATATCATTGGTAGGTGCAGCCAACTCTCCATGGGGTAACTGAACGATTCGCCAAGGAAACGAAGCACCGGACCAGTTGGAAACAAAAATGAATGGAAACATCGTTCCAATAAATGGAACCCGAGGACGGTATTCCTCTTCCCCCATTTGGGTCCTAGTTAAATCCCTAATAAATTCGAGAACATACTCGATGAAATTCTGGCTGCCAGTCGGTATGGTTTGCAGATTCCTGGTACCTGCAATAGGTAAAGCCAACAACAAGGCGATAACGACCCAGGAAGTTACAAGAACCTGTGCATGAACTTGGAAGTCTCCTATTTGCCAATAAGAGTGTTAGCCTACTTCTACACTCGATACTTGATACAGATCATCCATCTCATAAATTCGCAGTTGCTCGATGTGCGTAATACCCCCCTCTCAATGGAGAAATTTATCTAAAATAGTTAAGGTAATCACCACAAATTATCATCATTTCTTTTTTTTTATAAATAAAAAGGCAAATTAGTTTCTGATGAAATTAGGCAATATCCCCAATTGCGATGTAAATTTTTTATCATTACAAGCTGTCGAGGCAGTTCCGAGCCTTGCCGTCTGTTAATTTACTTCGTAGAACTTTGAGTTCGAACGACCTTCACGAATAGCTAATGTTGGTTTGTCCAATATCCATCGGATTGGGGGTCGCGCGTCGTCATTACCGGGGATTGGGATATCTACAAGATCTGGATCACAATCTGTATCGACGACACAAATTGTAGGAATACCTAAAGTAATACATTCCTTAGGGGCAATAGATTATTCATGTTGATCAGTAATTATCACAATATCGGGTAAATCTGACATATATTGAATACCGCCTAGACATTTTTTTGATTTAAATAGTTATCCCCTCAAAATCGCTGCCTCTTGCTTCGGAAGTCAGTCGAACCCCCCCGTATCTTCTCCATTTTGTAAGTATTGAAACCTACGAAGACGCATTTCTGTGGTGAACCAATTTGTTAACGTACCGCCTAACCATTTTTCATTCACATAGTGACATTGAGATCTTGTTGCAGCTGATGCTACCAAATCAGCTACCTGATGTTTCGTACCAATCGTTGGGAATTCCTTTCCTTCCGCTGCTGCATCAAATACCAGATCACAGGCTTCAGATAGAAGACGAGCAGTCTGAGTTAGATCGAGGATATGGACACCCTTCCGTTCTGTAAATATATAAGGTGACATCCTGGGATTCCATTTCTGGGTTTGGTGACCGAAGTGAATTCCTGCTGCCATCATTCCTTCCAAATTGATATTCCGATTTTTCTGTTGCATCTTCCCCTCAGGTATGAAAAGCTGTAAATTCGTTTCATTTTAACTAAATTTGATAAATTATTACAATCTGATAATCAAATTTACCGGTTGAAACGCGCAAAAACATCATTTGGTATCGGGGAATCCCTTACTTCACTTCGAGATTAATATGAGGGAAGGATCGACTCAATCCCGTATGGATGAATAGATTGGGATCGATAGTTTGCTTCTCTTGGTAACCATATAAGTTACATTTTGCTTCCCAAGCCGGGTTCTCGCTACTCCCAATTCTTGTAAGATAAAATCCTTTCCGTTTATTCATTTCTAGTTGGCAAACGATTTCTGGACTACCTGTTCCAACGGGGATGGCGTCACCGAGAATAACGTTTTCCTTCAATCCTTTTAACCGATCAATTCGACCACGGAGAGCAGCTTTGGCCAATACTCGCGTAGTTTCTTGAAGACTCGCCTCTGATAAAAAACTACTAGTATTAAGGGATGCTTTTGTCATTCCCAATATAATAGGTTCATATAAAATTGGTCTCTCTAATACACGATTCATCCGTTCCGCCTGTGATAACTCCACAAGCTCTCCGGGAAAAAAAACATTGGTTATCCCATCTTCCGATGCTACGACCCTTGATGTCAGTTGCCGAATAATAATTTCTAGATGTTTGTCAGATATTTGTACTCCTTGAGATTCGTAAACTTCCCGAATTTCATTAATTAAAATTAGTTGGCAATATTCCATACTTGTTCCAGCACTTAGGAAGTGGCTCCATAGGTTCCCAATTAATCTTGTGATACCCCGATTCCATCTTCTAAAAAGATCTTCGATTCTTACTGGAATGGAAGCAATGGAGCGAGACTCCAGCAGCTGCTCAACCTTCGGAAGACCCTGAGTGATGTCTCCAGATTTCAACCTATCATACGGTAATGTTATTGATGTATCTCCCTCCCCAATGGTGTCTCCAGATATCTTGTGAGGAGCTGCTCCCCGGGTCGCCAGCAGAGTTTTACCAGTTCTGACTAATAAATAATCTTGGTGAATAGCTACGACCTGACCGGACTGGAGAAATACACCACTTCTACGGAAAAATCGATTTCTACTGATTAGTAGTCCTAGATTAATTAGAAGGATTCCCCGATTGAAATTTTTCGGTGACGAATGGATTGGCTTTTCCAATAGAAATCTATTTGAAAAAGCATTTGTAGGACATTTCAATGTTAATTTATTTTCATCGATTAGGTACCGATGTCGGTGTCGGCGTTTCGACGTATCTGTGGCATACGTATTTGTCGAATAATCAATAAAATAATTTATGAAGAAAGAGGCTTCGCCACTCGGCGCCAAATAAGGGGGAGCCGGTAAGTAGGAAATAGCGTATGAAGTCCCTGATAGACCTACCTCTTCAAATTTTAATTGACAACAAGTGAAACTTGATCTCCCGAATTTAACCAATGTCTCTTTAACATTTAGATTTGGAGATTTTTCTGAAAAAGATTCACATTTGAAACTGAATGAAACGTTTCTCGAGCTCTCGGTTGAGCTGACCATACCTGATTCTGAGCAGGGAAAATATTCTTCAACTCTTTTCTCGTAGTTAGTATTGCTTGAATCAGTAGAGAAATTATTACGATAAAAGTCAAACGGTGACAAAGTTAGGAAAGATGCACCACGCTCTGACACCGAATGAACAGTAACACCTTGATATTTGAGAATTAAATCATTGCCGTCGTCGAATAGATTGACTTGATCGAGAAAGGGCTTGTCGACATACACCGATTTTTGAGAAACCTGACTGACTCCGAGCCTTCTTGCAGGGGGAGACGCTACTAAATTAACCTGAAGAAAAGTACTGAAGAGATTATTAATTCTCACACTAGTGAGAGATAAGTAGTTCTTTTTTGTAGAAGGGGTCTCGTAAAGGTGTCTTCGCCACCCAGCCACTAAAGAAGTTCGAGTTAATTGAGTAGTCGTGTGATTAATCATTTCGATTCTCTCACCATTTTTATAGGAGATATATGAAAAGGTTTGAGCTTCCGTGCGTTTCTGCGTTTTCGGCTTATCGACACGGGAGACTTCTTGCACCAAGGAGTCGCTAGATACGTCGTATTTGACAACTGGTCTTACCGGGACAGAGGTCTTTCTTCTCCCGCAAAGTGTAACCGATTGGAGATAAACCCAATCCTCGGCTTCGATTCCATTAGGAATCATATTACCTGGCTCCATCAGATTAATATTTTGTCTAGGTATATTAGTTGGCCTTTCCGGATTATGGATATATCCAGGTAATATTCTTACCGTGGTACTATTTGCTAATGTCTCTTCGATTCGGATTAGTCCATGTATCTTACTATTAATAGTATCAGTTATTCGCGCGCCTTCTTCTACAATAGTATTGTCTGTTACCAAAATAGATGATGGAGATTCATTTATGGTATAAGACTCCTCAGGAATTAGGAAGGAATTGCCTCCTCCGACTACTCTATACCATGAGCCGTAAGTCATTTTTTCCGCCTTACCGTCAGAAGCGAATGTCTTTTTATCAATAGATTCAACTTCTACGGTGCCATATCTCAAAATCCCCGAAGTACTAGTTTGATACTCAAATTTGTCGTAGATGGCGAATATCTTATTTTCAGCCAAAATGATGTTTAATTGAACATCAATATTTAAAAAATAGGATTCATCGAGATTTACCTGTTGCTTTTCCAACAGTAGAGAAACGGATTCAGGTTTTTCGGACCGCTCCGCTTCGATATTAGATAAGATATAGTTAAATATTGGAGGTTTTGACCAACTTGAAAAACATTTTGGATCGATTCCAAATTCTCGGATGCTTTTTTGCGAACCTTCCCAGTTGGCGGCATCAATTTTTCTTTCACCAATTGCTTCAAAAGAATCGCACCTCCTTTCGATAGAGTTGAGTCTGATACCGACTCTATCCTGATCTTTATGAAACAAATAGCTTTCGTCAGATTCGCTATAAGCTCCCGAAAGAATCCGGATATGGCCCGCCTCGCGTACGATACGAACGGGATTGCTTGTGCAATCGCGTACATGCCACACAAATTTACTCCAGTGAATTTCTCCCCTTAAATTTGGATAGATAGCTTTTCGGATACGTTCTTTAAGGGGAAACTCTTCGGCTCGTACTTCCGCGACGATTTGCTGTGCCTCAACATACTGACCGCTTCGAATCATAAGTAGACTTCGAGCTGGCACGACAAAATTATGTATATTGCCACAACTCGTAATAACAACAGATGGATCATTTCGACACATCCAAGCAGGATGCCCATGTCGCGTACGTGTGGGGTAAACAAGCCTCCCATCGGAATTAATAAGTCCATTAAACGGAATTCGTACGTATTCTGCGATATCCCCCGTAAATACCCCACCTGTATGAAAAGTTCTTGATGTTAATTGAGTTCCCGGTTCCCCGATGGATTGACCCGCAATGATACCAACGGCTTCCCCCAATTCCACTAAATCGTACTGAGCAAGACTCCGACCGTAACACAACTGACAAATCCGGAAAATGCTTTTACGTGTCAAGGGAGATCTCACATATATTGGCTGCGTCGATACTGCTGAGTTACTAGCCAGGCCATCACTGATATCTTGATTACGGGTGGCGATACATCTGACATCCCGGTAGACATTATCTGCCAGCACACGTCCAATCAATCTTTGATATGATATTGTCCTAATAGATTCTTCTCGTTTCTCTCCGATGATACTAAGCAAAGCAATGCTTTTGGTCGTTTCGCAATCTTTCTTACGCACAGCGATGTGTTGAACCACTTCAACGAGTCTGCGTGTCAGATATCCAGCATCGGAGGTTCGAACGGCGGTATCCACAACGCCCTTGCGGGCACCATAGCAGGAAATTATATATTCCGTCAGGGATAGGCCTTCGCGGAGATTTCTTCGAATGGGTAGATCAATTACTTGTCCTCGGGGATCTGACATCAATCCCCTCATACCAAGCAACTGATGGACTTGAGATATACTTCCCCGAGCCCCCGAAAAAGACATCATGTGGACTGGATTTAAAGGATCGATCATCTTGAAACTTGGATTCATTTCCCGTTTTGAACATTCGCTTGTGGCGTACCAAGCTTCAATCGATTGACGTAACTTCTCCACGGCATGCAGACTACCGTAACGATAATGCTGCTCGGACACGTAACCTTATTTCTCAGCGTCTTGTACAAGCCATCCTCTAGATGGTACTGCTAGGAGGTCGTCGATGCCCAGTGAGACAGATGCTTTTGTAGCTTGCTGAAAACCCAAAATCTTAACTTGATCCGAAATATTTGTTGTAGATGCAATTCCGAAACAAACGACTAACTTGCCGATGAGTCGCCTCATCGCAACTCTATCCATTGTTTTATTGCAGAACGGTAATTCAGTTTGATTCGTCATTATAGAAACCTCAACTTATATATCTTTTTATCTTGTGGTCTTTATTAATCAATAATTTGAATTTAAGTGATTTATTAATTATTTATTAAATATAGATATATATTTATATTTAAAAGATTTTTCATTTTTCATTGTTGCGGCTAGATGTGGGCATTTCGTCTTGTGTCATCACATCTAATGCGGACGAAGTGAGGTGGCACACGAAGAAGCCTTCGACACACCTTGCATCGCTTCCTTTAACTGTTGATTGAACAAAGTGCGACCAGCCGTGGTAAGTACATGTATACTTAAGATATAACCCTTTCTACACTTTCTAATCTGGTAATTATCGTAAGAGTGAAGAGAGGTTCCCAAGGATTCATATTGAGATTCAATAGGTAATTCACGAATTTTTGAACTAATCATTTCCAAATTAATTTCCCATCGAAGCCATAAAAAACTACAGAAATCAATTTGATTTGATTCCTTGGCCCTGAGTATGTCGTGGTAATTACCGAAACTGGGTATTCCGGCATAGTAGACGTCGCCTTCTCCCGCGGAAACGGGGTGTCTGTTTCCATAAATTCCTTGCTTATTCTCAATTGTTAGTACATAAAGGCCGAGAAGCATGTCTTGACTCGGAACAGATACGGAATCGCCCGTAGCAGGGGATAACAAATTTATGTGTGAAAACATCGGAAGACGAGCTTCAATCTGAGCTTCGAGAGATAGGGGCACATGAACGGCCATCTGATCTCCGTCGAGATCTGCATTAGACCCCCCACGAACCAATGGATGCAAGCGAATGGCACGTCCTTCTATTAAAATGGGCTGAAATGCCTGTATACCTAGCCTATGCAGAGTAGGTGCCCGATTCAGTAGTATGGGGTGACCCCGCATAACTTCCCGAAGAACTTCCCATATAATGGGATCTCCTTTACGTATCATACTCTTAGCCGCTCGCAGATTACAGGCGAGATGTCATCCAATCAAGTTACGAATTACAAATACTTGAAAAGGTTCAATTGACATTTCTCGGGGTAATCCACATTGATGTAGTGAAAGAGATGGGCCTACGACAATGACGGAGCGGCCTGAGTAGTCGACTCGTTTTCCGAGCAAATTCTCACGAAATCGTCCCTCCTTACCCTCAATAACCTCTGAAAATGACTTGTAGGGTCTATTATTAATATCCCTTATTGGTTGCCCACGTATACCATTATCAATGAGAGCGTCTACAGCTTCTTGAATAAGTCTTTTCTGACAAACGATTAATCCCTCCGGCGTGAATTCACTGCCCGATAAGAATTCGACAGGAGTATTATTCCGGTAAATTACCTTTCTGTAAAGCTCATTAAGGTCGGAAGTAACTAATTCACCTTCATACGATTCAACTATTGGTCTCAATTCAGGTGGAAGAACCGGTAAGAGATTTAAAACCATCCATTCTGGTTTTAGGTTCGCCCGTAAAAAGTCCTTTGCTAATTTCATCCGTCTGACCAGAAGATCTTTTCTCCTTTGAATCGTTCGATCTTCCCATTCATTCCCGACAGGCCTTTGCTTCGCCGACGCCTGCCACTCCAAATATGCGCGATCCATAACACTTTGCAGATCCAAACTAGTTAATCCTTTTTTGACAGCATCCCCCCCGGTGGCGATCTCGTTCCCCTGAAGCGTCTCATAATTTCGAGTAGAGAGGAAAACAGGAAGCATGTTTCTCCAGGATCGATCCTCGTAATTGAACAAACCCCGCAATCTTAATAGGTTGGGCCTTCCAGCCACGGGCCTAGCAAGAAAAAGATTGGGATAGGTGGGGTGGTACCCCCCCCCCCTTAGAATCGGACACGAGTGTTTCCCCTCATCCGGCTCAAATAACTAAGCGTCAATTTGTTTCAATTTGACGTTTTTGAGACTTGGTAACACCGGTCTCATCGAAGATGAAGTAGTTACTCATTACTCGGGTTTCAACTTGTTTTTTGTTTTTTTTTTCTCGAGTAGTCTCAGATCCCCCGTATTGAGCGATCCGCCGAAGAAGAAGTAGTTTTTCCTTTCCATATTTCTTCTTTAGTTTAGTCGTAGGCTGGAGGTATTTCCCTTGTTCCCAATGCGATCACTTCCCTCTTTGGGTTTCCACTCCACTTCGATGGCTACTAATTCAATCGAATAGAAAAATCGATGCGATGATTAGATTTTCACAACCATATATAGATAATATTATTTATAAAGTCTTTTCCGAAAAAAAAAAATCAAAGGATTGTGTTAAAAAGCAATTGAATTGTATTCTACTAACTGAAATGGAGGTAGTTATTACGAAGCCCAATCGCTGAATTTTTTGGCAAGAATTGACCATGGAGGGGGTCCCCGTTCCGTACGCGGTAGTTTTTATCCCGAGTTAGACAATAATCCTCGATCGACGCGAGGGACATGTCGGTTAGAGGCCTCCCACTTTTGCATGGGATGACAGCTTGCAGCCAATTTGTAATGATCGACACATGCAATCGAGTCACACATCGCAATATACTGGGCTTTCTGGTTCTTTAAGAGGTTTGGCAAGTGGATTTGCAATATAACTAGGAATTCGTCTTAAAAACCACACATGGGTTACCGGACACGCTAGTTTAATATATCCCATTCGATATCTTCGAACCCGGGAGTCGGTAAACTCAACCCCGCAATGTTTGCAAAAATTGGAATATTCTTCTCCGTTATCGATAGATCGATAGTTTCCACACGCACAGACACCGCTTTTTATGGGTCCGAGTATCCTTTCACGAAATGAGCCATCTCTCTCTGGTTTATGAGTCTTGTGATGCAACGTGTAAGGTTAATCGACTTGCCCGACGACGTCTCCATTGGGTAACTCTCTTTCAGCCCAGCCACGAATCTGTTCGGGGGAAGCCAGTCCAATCCGAAGTTGTTGATAATTAGTTCGATGAATCGTAATAGAAAAAGTTTTGATTGATTATTCGTGAAAGAAGTTTCAATTAGATATCAAATGTTTTCACTCTGCCTCCCCAAATCTTCTTCAGTTATAAAATCGTGCTCCAGGTTTAAACCCATGCGGCGTAACTCTCGAACTAGCAATCGGAAAGACTCCGGAACGGTATTGGGTTTGTAAACAGGTTTTCCGGTCATAATTGCACTAGGTACTTTGTAACGAGCCTGAATATGATCCGATTTAATTGTAAGCATTTCTTGCGACGTGTAGGACACACCAAAACCCTCTGAAGCCCGGACTTCCATTTCTCCAACCCGTTGTCCCCCTCGTCTGGATCTCCCCTTGAGAGGTTGCTGCGTAACAAGTGCATAAGGTCCGCTGGATCGCGCATGAATTTTATCGTCGACCTGATGAATCAATTTCATCATATAGGCTTTTCCGGTTGTAACAGGTTGCACGAAGGGATCACCTGTTCGTCCATCGATCAATCGACTCTTTCCGGGGTGATCGGGTTCAAATAACCACGGATTATGAGTACTCGCACTTGCTCTACAAGGTTCTGCAAATACTAGTTTTCTGGAAGCTTCCCGCTCGTATCTCTCATCGAAAGGTATTACGCGGTAATGGGTTTCTGGAAACTCCCCGGCTAACCCGAGTAGGCATTCGAAAATCTGTCCCACATTCATTCATGAAGGTACTCCTAAAGGACTTAATATCATGTCGACTGGTGTCCCATCTTGCAAATAAGGCATATCCTTTCTAGGTAATATTTTTGACACGATACCCTTATTTCCATGTCTGCCAGCTATCTTATCACCTACTTGTATCTTACGCCTTTACAATATATAGATATGAATGACTTCTGAGTCGTTCGAGGTATCGTCTTCGGGGTAGACCCACCTGACGTCAGTGACTCGACCTCTTCCACCAATTGGAACTTTCAGACAGCTTTCTCTTGCGTTAACTAGTTGTATACCGGAAATGGCTTGTAATAATCTCCCTTCTGGAGCACGTGACGAATCTGCCCCGTCTTGGGGCGTCAGCTTACCCACCGAAGCATCTCCAGCCTCTACCCAAGATCCCGATTCTACGAGCCCGTTATCGTCTAGGTGTCGAAGTGTATGACTATCCAATTGAGGTATTTGCTTGGTAACCCTTTCAGGACCCTGATTTGTTACGCAGACTTCAACTTCGTGTCTTTCAATGTGAAAAGATGTGGAGATGTCTTCGTATATTGGGCGTTCACTAATCAACACCGCGTCTTCGAAGTTGTACCCTTCCCACGGCATGTAGGCTACCAAAATATTTCTACCTGAAGCTGATTCCCCCCTAGCGGTTGCTGCCCCATCCGCGATGACTTCTCCGCGTCTCGGTAATTCTCCCGCCGAAGCCGTAGACTTTTGGTGCACACAGGTATTGCTGTTGGAACGCTCATATATTTTTAATTTACTTTTCGTGATACGTAAAACCACATCATTTCCTGGCGCTTCGTCAATTGATAATAGTTCAATTCTGTTGCCGTCGATATATCGGATTTATCCTTCTCGTTCAGATACAACTACACTTCCCGAATCTGAAGCTATTTAACTTTCTAACCCAGTCCCTACGAAGCATCTTTCGGGGTTAACTAGTGGAACTGCCTGACGTTGCATGGTAGAACCCGTTAAGGCGCAGTTCGCATCATTATGCTCAATGAATGGAATGGGAGAAGCCCCGACGGAGAAATAATGTAATGGATGAATGCTTCGGAAATCAACTTGTTCCCAAAGAACGCTGAGGAATTCTTGTTGATATCGAACCGGTATAAGTTCCTTCTCGCTAGTTCTCCATTGGGATATCGATGAATTTTCAGTCGCTATTCGGTAGTAATCATCTTCAGTGGGAGATAAATTGATTAATTGCTCCTTTTCAGGTGATTCCAAAATTTTAAGGTACGAGCTTTGCAAAGATCTGGAATTGCTAACTTCTGCCTGAATAGCTAGTGACGAAATAAGACCGGCATTCATGCCTTCCGATGTTTCAATCGGACAGATACGGCCATAATGACTAAAATGAATATCTCTAGCTTGAAAACTGGCGGTTCGCCGCGTCAACCCCCCAGGACCTACGGAGCTTAATCTTCGCTTATGAACCATTTCCGATAATGGGTTGATTTGGTCTAGAAATTGTGATAAGGGGTGTGATCCAAAAAACTCTTTGAATGTTGCTACTACTGGTGCAGGCGTCACCAATCCCCGGGGCGTTATCGCGCGTTTGCGCCTAACGGCCCTAGATATATTTTGTCGAATCGAATTTTCCAAACGGTTTAGAGCTAATTTCAATTGTTCCTGAGGCAAATCCGCTACAGATCGGACACGTCGATTTTTCAGGTGATCTATGTCGTCGAGGTCTCCCATTCCGTAGCTTATTTCTATTGAGTGATCTGCGGCTGCTAATACGTCTTGGGGTGGCAAAAAATGTTCCGTTTCGGGTACATCAAGAGTTAGTTTAATGTTTAGGTTTCGTCGGCCAATCCGCCCTGACTCACATCTATGCTGAGAAAACCTCTTCTATAATTCCTTGAATATAGATTCTGAAAATGAGATATCCGCATCTGTAGCGGAGTATAAGTGTTTGTAAAGTTCTGCTGCAGCATCCTCCGACGATTCGACGGCCCCTTCCTGTTTCTTCAACATATTTGAAAAAATCTTGGGGTAACGAACATTTTGCAAGATATCTCCTTTGCTTAACCCCATAGCAATTAATAAGATCAAGATAGATATTTTCTTCTTCTTGCTAATACGAACCCAAATTTTTTCCTTTCTATCCATTTCTGGTTTGAATCTCCCTCCCCGATCCGAAATTACGGTGCTAGTATATGTGGAAATTCCTTTCTGATCCGATTCTCGATTGTAGTAAATACCGGGACTTCTCAAGATTTGATTGACTAAAACTCTGGCAACTCCATTGATAATAGACGTCCCTTTAGAATTCATCCGAGGAATAGATCCGGGCCGCACGTCTTCTTCTTGTACCACTCTATCTTCGCTACGAGTCAATTAAACTGGTACATATGGATCAGATGAGTATGTGACACATTGATACGCGGCATCTCTCTCTTCAACTGAAGGTTGCGTCAATTGGTATTGTCCACTGATAGATCAGAATTCGACTTCCTTATCTGTGTCTTCAATTTTCGGAAAATTTTTAAGTTCTTCAAGCAATCTTTCATGAACGAATCGATTAAACCCTTCAAATTGAATTTGTGCAAGTTCCGGTAGTACGGGCATATTTCTATTTCCTCCCAATAAAGTGGTAAATTGAGACTCATCCTCAATTGAGGATATATCCATTAGATTTCCGTATTTTCATTTTTCTATATATGGGGCATCTACGTGTAGGGCATCGCATCCCGAGCCTCCAAAAAATTTGCAACCAATTTCTTCTTCCTCCACAATCATTTGAAGATGAATAGTCATATGACGACGGGTAAACGAAGAAGGTATGGAGAAGCTTATAATTTATTTGTCGCAAATTTTTTTTTGTACCACAAGTTAAATCATTTTCATGAGCTGTAAATAGAAGATATCTGTGCGATCCAGGTTTGATAAACCTAATTAGGCAAACCCTTTTTTGTCAAAATTGGTCAGAATACTTAGCATATTCAAAAATCTGGTAATGGTCGGTAAGGAAGAAACCAAGAAACACGTGGCGGTGAAGTAGTTTTATTAATTATATCACATCAGGAATTTCGATTACCAGCGAAAGCTTGAAGAGACAGACGGATGTTACCCCTTCCGTCGGTAGCAATTTCGGTATTGTCAACCATTTAACAGTTCAAATCTACAGAAAGAAGCTATTTATTAAGTAAAATGGGAAAGTTAAAAAAGGAAAGATCGCTGACTCATCGTTGACTCCAAGGCAATTACTACATAGACTCCAATCAAACTCGTTGTTGGGATTGTAGTTCAATCGGTTAGAGCACCGCCCTGTCAAGGCGGAAGTTGCGGGTTCGAGACCCGTCAATCCCGATGGACCCCGACGAAATGTGCTAGTTCAAAGTTCAATCTGCAGCCTCGGACTTGGGTCGAGCTGGATTCGAACCAGCGTAGGCGTCGCCAGCGGATTTACAGTCCGTCCCCATTAACCACTCGAGCATCGACCCATAAGTTAGAGATGAATACCCCCAGGGGAATTCGAATCCCCGTCGCCTCCGTGAAAGGGAGGCGTCCTAGGCCTCTAGACGATGGGGGCCCGATTACCTTTTAGGAAGTTAATGGTTTTATCTATAAATTGTCAATCTGGGAAAAGTGACAGGGAAATAGTGGGAGAATCAATTTATTGAACAATCTAAATCGGGATTAGACTAATCATTCAAGTAAATCTTTTATGGCATAAAAATGTCATAACTTAATTATAGCGGTTAATCAATTAATCCAAAGCGGAGGTGTCAGGAGTAGATATTTCGCGAAAACGAAGAATTAGGTATTCTCGAGATTTCATTTCATGATATACTACGTAATCGATATTGAAGATTCAACTTCGACATTTTCTTCTCCATTTGATTAACCAAGAATGAAGATTCGGTCGACCCGACTAATTAGGAATAGATGGTTCACAATAGAGTCCGAGAGTTTTTTTCAATGAAACCGCTCGAGCTATTTACCAATTGATGATTTGAACTACCGATACGGAAGTAAATATTCTCGCGTTTTTAGCTACCGCACTTTTTATCCTGATCCCGACAGCTTTTCTACTTATTCTTTACATTCAAACGGCCGCGCAGAATAACTAGTAATCGATAACTAATTTGACTACCAATTTATCAACAAATCTTCGTATGCAAGAGCAACTAAGAAGGGGAAACGAAAAGGGCACCGTTCGCTCCTCCTCGGTAAAATGGAGCGATATGCAAACTATTACTACCGCTCCATACAAAACTTTCACGCTACTCCGGTTGCTGGTAACAACTTACTCCCAACTTAGTGCCCTTTCCTGATTAGCTTTTTTCTGTCAATCGGAATCTATGTATCTTTCTACCGCTTCTTTTTTCTGGCTACCATTTATTACGCATTATTCTCGAATGGAATTGCCCAAAATTGATAGATCAGAAAAGTGATCTATCAATTTTCATTTATTATTGATTTAATCTTGCTTCTTACAAAGCTGGTTTCTACCCAATGACTAAATATTAGGTATTTGGCTAGAGCATTTGAATAGACTTTTTTGTATACCTTTTCAAAAAGGATGAATCAACTCAGACAAACCAAGCGAAACTAAGTGAGGTATCCGAACCGAAGGTATAATTCCAAGTGTAGATCAGGTATATATTCATTCCCCGTTTTTCATTCCGGGCAGATTCGTAACATCAGATGAAGCAATTAAAATTTGAGTTAACGAAGGGATGAGCTAACAACAAGCAAGATAGCTTCTCCCCGGTAGTAACGAGAAGAATCAGTCTATTAGACTACTCAATTGATCCAATTTGTTATTTCATTTTCTGTTTTAAAATGACGAATAAAAGAAGGAATTCGGGTTAATTAGAACTCCCCGAGATATTTGCTTCCTTTTTCATGAAATTCACTTTTTCATCTCCAGCCTCCCCCTTTTTCGTAGCAAGGTTTTTTAGACATACCTGGGTGTATGATTACTACTAGGAAATATCGATCTGAAGATATTTGTATATTTCCGCCCACGATGTATTCAGCAAGCTACAGTATATTGAATGGGATAAAACAGGTAGAAACTATCAATTTATTTAAAATATTTGGTTAATGTTCTCCCCGACTTAATGTCACGCCAATAGATTTACAGAATTAATGGGTAACAATGACTACGCTACGGACAGAGGCAGAGGAACGAAATTCAATAAGAAATGGCTGCACCGCACTTCTTTACTCGGAAACAAAATTTGAGGTGGGGAAGCACAAATCGGTGGCCTCGCCACGACGACGTGTATCCCCCAAATTAGACTAGTGAAAGCCCGGTTAACCGTTTGTCACAACCCGCTTCTTCCCCGAACTACAAGTGAGAGAGAAAATGTAGAAATCACCGTCAGGGCAGCCCAAGCTATAGTAACTAAGTCCGTAGTTGCAATTCCTATCTATTTACTCTCTCGATTTTGACTAATTATTAATTATTTATAAGTTCAAATACAATGTAAAGCTTGGAAAAGGTAAAGCTTGGAGAAGCTTGAAGCGTGTTGCCGGCGAGGAGCAGACGCCTGCTTGATGGGATACTCCAATAACACAAGAGACTGTGTCTACAAAAACATTTATTTTTTTTTTTTTTAATGGTACCGGTTTACGTTTCCCTCTTCAGAGATTTTGGTGATTTGGTTTTTATGGTTACCGACTAATGATATACTGAATTGGGATTGTTTATGCGTGGACGCATCGAGACACATGAAATGTGATAGGCTATAACAGGCTATAGAGCACCTCAACCTGTATCCGATTTAGGCGCAACAAACAATCCCCGGAACTACCTAAATTAATAAATTCAAGTAAACTAAATAGATCTAGTTCTTCACCTTTACATACATACATACATAAAGGTTTCGTCGTTAGGCGACACCCAGATTCGAACTGGGGGATTAAGGATTTGCAGTCCTCCGTCTTACCGCTTGACCATATCGCCCCTTGCTGACTATCCGCGAACAACCCCGATCCGGGTACAGATGAAAACACTGATCCGATTCGGATTGTTCGGTAGCAAGTAACTAACGTATGTGACAAGTATGTCACCGACATCTAGCGTTTCTATCAGTAATAAGTATACTACCCATAGGAAAAATTAGCAAACAACTGGCCCCCTCCCCCTGCATATCAACTGCGACATGCATTTGCTAAGGGCTACCTCGACGAAATTGTTTTGTCTTAAGATTTCATTCTATTCAAACGAAAGAAACAAAATTTTGAAAGATAAATCATTGGATTGGTCCTCCTTCCCAACTGGTTTTCAATTTTTCACCTAAAAGTTAAAGTTGTCTTTTTAGTTGTTATTTCCCCACTGACTTTTTTCCTCCGACTATTTGCTTATCTCTTACTTAGTTTTCCATCGGAAAAACTAGATAATTGCATATAAGTGTTTATGCATATATATTTATATGATGTGACCTACTTGTTTTACGTGAGATAGGCGGATAGCGGGAATCGAACCCGCGTCATCTCCTTGGCAAGGAGATATTTTACCATTCAACTATATCCGCATAATCTGCCACATCATTTTAGCGATGTAACGAGTTCCTATTAGTTGAGAAACTCGCTTACGTATTTAGTTTATACGTGAAAAATTCAATTTATTTTATTGGGGGAGCCTAACTTAATTATTTCCTAATTAATTTGAAATTATTATTTAAGCCCCTTCTTGAAAACTTATACGGGTGGAAATCTCTTTCATTTGGCGTCTCCACCCGTAACGGCGAATTACGAGAGGAGGAGCCGAAGTAACAAATTTCTAAGAAATTAAAGAGTTGGGTATACCTACCGAAAAAACTGATCCGATCCATAATGAAGCCCCTGAGAAGACAATATTTTTATTGTTGGACCAGCCACCCGGGGATGCAAACGCAACGGGCACACCTATAACTAGTAGAAATGAAATAGCAATTAATCCAAATAAAGCCAATTGGAACGCGATAGTCATAATTCTGATTGTTTCCACATAGTGAATAGGTTGTTCATACCATCCAATCCTCATCCGACGGAACTCTCTCCTCGCCCCGACTTACTTCGTCTACTTCGTCGATGGGGCGCGACTACCTCCCCCTCTTTGGTACTAACTACCTCAAATTTCACAAGATTCTTGTTGAGTAATAATTAGTTGGAATTCCGACATTCGGGATGATTACCTGTAAAAAATCCACGGTCAGAATTAATTCTATCCTGCATAGAAATATTTCAATAAATAAAAAAGGATATCTACCAAAATCTATGGTAGATTTTGAAAACCTTTTTCTCTACTACCAGAAGTGTCTAGAAGACGTGATTGATACCTCCGAATATCGGGTGAAATCTAAGCTTAGCCGGGAGAGATGGCCGAGCGGTTTAAGGCTCCAGTCTTGAAAACTGGCGTGGCAGTAAGATGCCACCGAGGGTTCGAATCCCTCTCTCTCCTATTCTATCGAAAAAATCTTGGACAGAAGGGGTAACAGTTATTACTAGTCTTATGAACTTATGAGATTTTTTCTTCCTCTATTACACTGAAGAAAACTTGGTATCATCTATTACCAGATAGTGAAGTGATATCTATCTATCTATTTGAATAGATAGATAGATGGAGTTTACCTGGATGTAATGAGCCCGGCACTGACGTGAAGACGTAGATTGATTAGTCATTGGTCTGCTAGCAAAAAGAAGGGAAGCGAGGATTCCTATTTCTTCAAAATCATCTTAACATATTTTTTTTCTTTCCAAGTTTTAATTAAGGGGTGTCATGGAAAGAACGGGTTCGGTATCGCGGTCAATTCCTTTTTCAAACCCTGCTGCGGCTGCGCGAGCCCTACCCGCATGCCATAGGTGACCCACGAAGAAAAAGAATCCTAGGACGAAGTGGGAGGTTGCTAACCAACTCCGGGRAGATACATAGTTCACGGCGTTGATCTCGGTCGCTACTCCACCCACAGAGTTTAGAGAACCCAGAGGAGCATGAGTCATATACTCCGCGGATCGTCGCTCCTGCCACGGTTGTATATCCCTCTTCAACTTACTAAGATCTAAACCGTTGGGACCCCTTAGGGGCTCCAACCAAGGAGCGCGGAGGTCCCAGAAGCGCATGGTTTCGCCTCCGAAAATAATTTCTCCCGTGGGGGAACGCATCAGGTATTTACCCAACCCAGTAGGTCCTTGAGCGGAACCTATGTTAGCCCCGAGACGTTGGTCCCTTACAAGAAAGGTAAAAGCTTGGGCCTGAGAAGCTTCCGGACCGGTGGGACCATAAAACTCGCTGGGATATGCTGTGTTGTTAAACCAGACGAAGCAGCAGGCAGTTAAACCAAAAATGGAAAGGGCTCCCAAACTGTAGGACGAGTAAGCTTCCCCGGACCATACAAAAGCGCGACGAGCCCAGGCAGATGGTTTCGTTAATATGTGCCAAATTCCGCCGAAAAGACAAATAGATCCCAGCCATACATGTCCTCCGATGATATCTTCCAGATTATCCACGCTAGCAATCCATCCTTCTCCCCCAAAAGGAGATTTCAGTAGGTAGCCAAAGATAATATTAGGACTTAGGGTAAGACTTGTAATCTCTCTTACATCCCCACCCCCGGGTGCCCATGTGTCATACAACCCCCCAAAATAGAGTGCCTTGAAAACTAAGAGAAAAGCTCCAATACTTAGTAGTATTAAATGAATACCAAGGATTGTGGTCATCTTATTTTTATCTTTCCAAGTATAACCGAAAAAAGGAAAGGATTCCTCTAAAGTTTCGGGTCCAATCAGGGCATGATATATACCCCCGAATCCCAAAACTGCAGAAGAAATCAAATGGAGTACTCCAGAGACGAAATAAGGAAAGGTATCGGATACCTCCCCTCCGGGACCCACCCCCCAACCTAGAGTGGCTAGGTGGGGAAGTAAAATTAATCCCTGCTCATACATAGGCTTCTCCGATACGAAGTGAGCCACTTCAAACAAATTCATAGCTCCGGCCCAAAAGACAATCAGGCCAGCATGAGCTACGTGGGCACCAAGCAATTTACCAGATAGATTAATTAGTCGGGCGTTGCCAGCCCACCAAGCAAAACCTGTGGTTTCCTGGTCGCGGCCACCCAGCGAGAGGGTTCCATTAAAGAGCGTTTCCACGGGGTAAAACCTCCTCGGGAAATACAAGATTTTCGTGAGGCTGATCCTGAGCTGCCATCCAGGCACGTATACCCTCGTTTAGTAAGATATTTTTCGTATAAAAAGTCTCAAACTCGGGATCTTCTGCTGCCCGAATTTCTTGGGAGACGAAGTCGTACGCACGTAAATTTAGGGCGAGACCAACTACTCCAATAGCACTCATCCATAAACCTGTCACTGGCACAAATAACATGAAGAAGTGTAACCAACGTTTGTTGGAGAAAGCAACACCGAATATTTGGGACCAAAAACGATTCGCGGTTACCATTGAATAAGTTTCCTCAGACTGAGTCGGATTGAACGCGCGGAATGTGTTTGCTCCATCACCATCTTCAAATAGAGTATTTTCGACTGTGGCACCGTGGATGGCGCATAAGAGGGCCGCGCCGAGGACTCCCGCAACCCCCATCATATGAAATGGATTAAGGGTCCAATTATGAAAACCTTGAAAAAATAGAATGAATCGGAAGATGGCGGCTACGCCGAAGCTGGGTGCGAAGAACCAGCCGGATTGCCCCAAAGGGTAGACCAAAAATACGGAGACAAAAACCGCAATTGGGGCGGAGAAAGCTATTGCGTTGTAGGGGCGTAGTTGCACGGACCTTGCAAGTTCGAATTGGCGTAACATAAAACCTATTAGAGCGAAGGAGCCGTGGAGAGCGACGAAGGTCCATAAACCTCCTAATTGGCACCAACGGGTGAAATCTCCCTGTGCTTCGGGGCCCCACAGAAGGAGCAAGGAGTGGGCCAAACTGTTAGCGGGAGTAGAAACCGCGGCAGTCAGAAAGTTGCATCCCTCCAGGTAGGAACTAGCTAATCCATGGGTGTACCATGAAGTGACAAAGGTTGTACCCGTGAACCAGCCGCCCAAAGCAAAGTAGGCGGTAGGGAACAGTAGTAGGCCGGACCAACCCACGAAGACGAAACGATCTCTTCTGAGCCAGTCGTCCATACTATCAAATAAATCTTTCGGCTCCTTGGAAGATTTTCCAATGGCAATGGTCATAGTCATTCCCTCACTCAGCTCCTCAAACCATTTTTGGGTTCCCTTATTTTTCTTTTTTAAGCCGCGACGCAGTGTAGTTCTGTCCCTTCGCGGTGAGATAAGATTGGGCCACTATAATGTTGGTCCATCTCAGAAGTCATTTATCGAAGCAGCGTACTCCCGGGAGTTATTACAGGAAAATGAGACTGATAGATTTTTCAACCTCAGTCAGAAATTTGGGATTTCCTGACCCTTTCATCATCTTTTTGCCTCGCTTCTAGTTTTCCCTTCTCTTTTTTTTTCCATCACTTACTTGATCTCGAACTGATCCCGTTTGTTACGTAGTTTTTCGAGCAGTGGGTAGACCTTTCTTTTCTCCCGAGACTTTGTTAGCCACTCAGCCGCATTGGAGGTACCTTGGGAATCCGACCTAACAGAAGACGAAGTCGTCTCCACGAATCTCTGAAGGGGAAATACTGGAGCGGTGTGAGGAGCTTACCCACATATATCTGTAATATCTGTATATATGTGTGTGTGGTACCCATCCCCTTTTCAAAATTATTTCGGTACCTATTTTACCAATCCTCAGTAAAAATTGGAAGCCTTTTATTTGATCCCAAATAGCGGTGATAATGGCATGCCGCGGTTTAACCCCGAGCAGAGGATATGCCAGAAAATTGAACATTGAATGAAGTAATTTGCTTCTCGTCTCAAACCCCAACGGCGACATTGTTTCCATGGATTTATCGGGAGAATATGATAAATAAGAGTGCTAAAGACTCGAATAACTCCTGCTAGTTACGGGAAATTATCTACATAAACAGGAAGAAGTTTGCCACGTAATTTTCCTTCTCTTTCATTCAAATTGAAATTTCTATGTAGATATAGTTATATACATATATATATATATATATTGATATTGAGAATTAATATTCAATTCCTGAGGTGAGAGTAACAAAAAAGGTTACGGCATCAGAAATTATATCCACTTGATTTTATCATATCGTAGGAGGCGACACGTTATTCGGTGTAACGAAACAATTTAACTTGGAAGTCGCGACAAAAAACGAAACAATTTGACTAAAAAATTGAAATTGGAGGCAATTTTTTCAAATTTCGCACCAAGTTCTGTTTCTACAAAATTGTAATTTTTCTACCTATTAGAAATGGTTTAAAATACAATTTCTCCTTGCATCGAGGTTATGCGTACGGACCCGGGCGTTTCCGTGAACGTGAAGCTGAGATAGCTCCCCGATCCTTGGATTTCGTACGGCTTCTCGGTTAGCCCCTTGTCGGATTTGAACCGACGACTTACGCCTTACCATGGCGTCACTCTACCGCTGAGTTAAGGGGGCCTCAAATCAGAAATAATTTTGCGTCGAGTTCTGTTGGGCACACCGTCAGTTTTTGCACCACCTCTCCCGCTTATTCCTCGCAATACGCAATATTGGAACTTGATTAAACAGAGAAGACTGTTTCTAATCCGAGAAGGAAGTAGCTACGTTCCTGAATTACACATCTACATCTGGATATAAACCTATAACCCTATCTATCTATAGATAGATTTATGTCCCATTGAACAGAGAAGCTCGGAAAATAAGGTAGAGAAGAAAATTACTAATTAGTTAATTTTTACCCTGTCGCTTGACGTCAAGTAATCCCAATCTAATAATTGATAGAAAGACCTGAAGTTTATTAATATTCGCGCTGGGAAGATAGAAACCTGATCCGTTGGTGAAACGTGAAAAATAAATTAGTATCGCGGCGAAGACCAAGCACCGTACTATTCCACCGACGCAGTTAAACAGTTGATTGTTTACTTTGCGGAGACAGGATTTGAACCTGTGACCTCAAGGTTATGAGCCTTGCGAGCTACCAAGCTGCTCTACCCCGCTTAGTTAATGCCTTCAATGTAATTATTATACATCTTTTGAATAATTACATTGAATATAAGTGGAAGGAACTATCTAATTCGTAAGATTATACATCATTCGTGATATAAATATAGAAAAATTTTTATTACCAACTTGATTTGGATACTCCGGGCAGCACACAGGTGTGTGCCATTTCGCGAAGTACGTGTCTAGATAAGCCAAAGTCTCGATAATTGGATCTGGGTCGTCCGGTTAGGGAACACCGGTTACGGAGACGAACAGGTGCACTATTACGCGGTAAAGATTGCAATTTTTTGGAAATAGTTAATTTACCCTGAATTGACAAACTGCTTCTAATCTGTCTTTTCAAAGATTGGCGGATGACTTCATATCTCTTCACCAATTTTTTCTTCTTCTTTTCCTTTTCAATGAGACTTTTTTTTGCCATAATTGATGAATCAGTAAGCAGGATTGGATTACTACTCTAAAACAGATTGAACTCGCAACCAAATATTTATTTACCAATAACTAGAAAAGGAAGAATAAATATCTACTTCTAATTATTGATAAATGGATAGCCGGTCTCGAAATCAACTCCGATGTGGAAAATGATGGGAAGGCAAACTTGATACGGAAGCAGACAATCTGGTAGTCAACCGAAATAAGCAACCGGAAAAAAAAAAATTAGCCAAATTTACCCGATGTAGATGCTATTAGAAAAGCTGCGTAGGTAAATACGTAACCCACGGAGAAGTGGGCTAGTCCCACCAGTCTTGCTTGAACGATAGAGAGGGCAACCGGTTTATCTTTCCAGCGTATCACATTTGCTAGGGGTGTTCGCTCATGGGCCCAAGCTAGAGTTTCGATGAGTTCTTGCCAGTAACCGCGCCAAGAAATTGGAAACATAAATCCAATAGCCCACACGAGATGTCCAAATAAGAACATCCATGCCCATACGGATAAACTGTTCATACCGAAGGGGTTATAACCATTAATAAGTTGCGAGGAGTTCAGCCATAGGTAATCCCTCAACCATCCCATTAAATACGTAGAAGATTCGTTGAATTGAGCAGCATTCCCTTGCCACAAGGTGATGTGTTTCCAGTGCCAGTAGAAGGTGACCCATCCAATGGTGTTCAGCATCCAGAAAACGGCTAAATAGAAGGCATCCCAAGCTGAGATGTCGCAGGTACCGCCTCGGCCGGGACCATCGCAGGGAAAACTGTAACCAAATTCTTTTTTATCTGGCATCAACTTTGAACCGCGCGCGTCTAATGCGCCTTTCACTAAAATCAGTGTAGTCGTATGTAAGCCCAAAGCGATGGCATGGTGAACCAAGAAATCCCCGGGCCCAATCGTTAAAAATAGCGAATTGCTGCTGTTATTAATAGCATCCAACCAGCCGGGTAACCACAAGCCCCGACCAGCATTACTTGCCGGACTACCTGCCGAGGATAGAAGCACATCGAAACCATACAAAGTTTTACCATGAGCAGATTGAATCCACTGAGCAAATACAGGTTCAATAAGAATCTGTTTTTCCGGAGTCCCGAAGGCTAGCATCACGTCGTTGTGGACATAGAGCCCCAGCGTGTGGAACCCCAGGAATAAACTAGCCCAACTTAGGTGAGCTATTATTGCTTCTTTGTGTTCCAACATTCTTGCTAAGACATTATCTTCATTTTGTTCGGGATCATAATCCCTAATAAGGAATATAGCTCCGTGTGCAAAGGCTCCTGCCATGATAAACCCGGCAATATATTGGTGGTGGGTGTATAGCGCGGCTTGAGTCGTATAATCCTGTGCCATAAAGGCATAAGCGGGTAAGGAATACATGTGTTGCGCAACCAACGAAGTGACGACCCCTGAAGCAGCTAAAGCGAGTCCCAATTGAAAATGGAGGGAATTATTGACCGCATCGTAAAGTCCTTTGTGTCCACGGCCCAACTTACCTCCCGGAGGGATATGGGCCTCCAGAATCTCTTTCATACTGTGTCCAATCCCAGAGTTAGTCCTGTACGTGTGGCCGGCAATTATAAACACGACGGCAATGGCTAAGTGGTGATGAGCAATATCAGTTAGCCACAAACTTTGAGTCTGTGGATGAAATCCGCCCAAAAATGTTGGAATAGCTGTTCCTGCCCCTTGGGTACTATCAAACAAATGGCTACTGGAATCGGGATTTTGCGCGTAAACACTCCACTGACCCCGGAAGAACGGTCCCAATCCTTGAGGATGCGGGGTGGCAGTCAATAAATCACCCCATCTGACATGTCCGCCCCTCGCTTCGGGGATAGCTACGTGGACTAAATGTCCCGACCAAGCCAAGGAACTAACCCCGAAGAGTCCCGAAAGGTGGTGATTAAGCCGGGATTCCGCATTTTTGAACCAAGAAATGCTTGGTTTCCATTTAGGTTGCAGATGTAACCAGCTAGCTAGTAAGAACAAAGCAGAAATAGCTAGCAGGAAGATAGCTCCGGTGTAGAGATCTTGGTTATTGCGTAGACCAATAGTGTACCACCACTGGTACACACCGGAGTAGGCAATATTGACTGGACCCGCAGCCCCTCCTCGAGTGTAGGCTTCGACAGCTGGTTGACCAAAATGAGGATCCCAAATGGCATGAGCAATTGGTCTCACGTGTAACGGGTCCCGCACCCATGCCTCGAAATTGCCCTGCCAAGCCACGTGGAACAAATTTCCAGAGGTCCATAGAAAGATGATAGCTAATTGACCAGAATGAGATGCAAATATTTTCTGGTAGAGACGTTCCTCGGTAGTGTCGTCGTGACTCTCGAAGTCGTGAGCAGTGGCTATACCAAACCAGATACGACGCGTAGTCGGGTCTTGGGATAGACCCCGGCTGAACTGTGGAAATCTTGATGCCGTAATGTTTCTCAAATCCTCCTAGCCATTATCCCACTGCAATGATTCTCGCCAGGAAGAACGCCCACGTCGTGGCGATTCCACCCAGAAGGTAGTGAGTTACCCCCACGGCACGTCCCTGTATAATACTTAGGGCCCTAGGTTGGGTGACGGGAGCAACTTTTAATTTGTTATGAGCCCAAACAATGGATTCAATAAGTTCTTGCCAGTATCCGCGACCACTAAATAGAAACATCAGACTGAAAGCCCAAACAAAGTGAGCCCCCAGGAATAGAAGACCATACGCAGATAACGAAGAACCATATGATTGAATGACTTGGGAAGCCTGTGCCCACAGGAAATCTCGTAACCATCCATTAATCGTTGTTGAACTTTGTGCGAAGTTTCCCCCAGTGATGTGGCTTACCACCCCCTGTTCGCCTACACTGCCCCAAACATCGGATTGCATCTTCCAGCTAAAGTGAAATATAACTACTGAAATCGAGTTGTACATCCAGAATAAACCTAAGAAGACGTGATCCCAAGCAGATACTTGGCAGGTACCTCCTCTGCCAGGACCGTCGCAGGGAAAGCGAAAACCAAGATTTGCTTTGTCGGGTATTAGTCGAGAGCTACGTGCAAATAAAACACCTTTTAGTAATATTAATACGGTAACATGAATCGTGAATGCATGGATATGGTGTACCAGAAAATCTGCGGTACCTAATGGAATTGGGGCCATGGCAACTTTGCCGGCTACAGCGACTAAGTCGCCGCCACCCCAGGTTAAGCTAGTACCCGACGCCGCATTAGGCGCGGTTGATACGGGAGCCAAGGCGTGGGTATTCTGCACCCACTGAGCAAATATCGGTTGCAATTGAATAGCAGTATCCGAAAACATATCTTGGGGACGCCCCAAGGCACTCATGGTATCATTATGGATGTATAGACCGAAGCTATGAAAACCTAGGAAGATGCAGACCCAGTTGAGATGTGAAATTATTGCATCGCGGTGCCGAATAACGCGATCTAACAGATTGTTGTATTGAGTAGTTGGATCGTAATCCCTTACCATAAAAATAGCCGCGTGTGCAGCTGCGCCGACTACTAAAAACCCCCCTATCCACATATGATGTGTAAACAGGGAAAGTTGTGTGGCATAATCGGTGGCCAAATAAGGATACGGGGGCATTGCATACATGTGATGGGATACAATAATTGTTAAAGAACCTAGCATGGCAAGATTGATTGCTAATTGAGCATGCCACGAACTCGTTAGAATTTCGTAAAGACCTTTGTGGCCTTCACCCGTGAAAGGGCCTTTATGAGCTTCCAAGATTTCTTTCGTGCTATGTCCGATACCCCAGTTGGTTCTGTACATGTGACCAGCTACCAAGAAGAGGACGGCAATGGCTAAGTGGTGATGTGCGGTATCGGTTAGCCACAAACCTCCCGTTACCGGGTTCAACCCCCCGCGGAAAGTCAGAAAATCTGCGTATTCTGACCAGTCGAGGGTAAAAAACGGGATTAGTCCTTTGGCAAAACTCGGAAATGCCTGGGCCATAAGATCACGATTAAGAATGAATTCGTGAGGAAGGGGTATTTCTTTAGGATCAACCCCCGCATCTAATAGTTGATTAATTGGCAATGAAACATGTATCTGATGTCCCGCCCACGCTAGAGATCCCAACCCCAGTAGACCCGCCAAATGGTGATTCAGCATCGATTCAACATTCTGAAACCAAGCTAGTTTCGGGGCAGCTTTGTGGTAGTGAAACCAACCGGCGAAAAACATCAACCCGGCAAAAATTAAAGCACCTACAGCTGTGCAATAGAGCTGTAACTCACTAGTTATTCCGGAAGCTCGCCAAAGTTGGAAAAATCCAGACGTTATCTGTACACCCTGAAACCCTCCACCTACATCTCCATTGAGTATCTCTTGACCCACTATTGGCCAAACAACCTGGGCACTAGGTTTCACATGAGTGGGATCATTCAGCCACGCCTCATAGTTGGAAAAACGGGCCCCATGAAAGTACATGCCACTCAACCGAATGAAAATAATGGCTAGCTGACCAAAATGGGCACCAAATATTTTACGAGATATATCCTCCAAATCATTGGTATGGCTATCGAAATCATGGGCATCGGCATGTAGGTTCCAAATCCATGTGGTGGTACTGGGACCCTTAGCCAAATTTCTTGAGAAATGTCCGGGTTGGGCCCATCTCTCAAAAGAGGTTTTTACGGGATCCTTCTCCACCATAATCTTGACTTCTGGTTCTGGCGAACGAATAGTCATCGGGACTCTCCTCTCTTCGGACGGGGGATAGCAACAACCTACCAACGGGAGATACGAAACTTCTAAGAACTAGAGTTTTTACCAGCATGTAGTAATCTACTCCCTTTTCTTTTGAATTTGAAACTCGAGCAGCTGCTACAAAGAAGTTATGCAGGGTAGGCATTTGATGGCATTATTACACGACCCAATAGTGCCTAATGGACTTGATAAGATTGATCCTCTGTTCGATGGAGAGAGGGGCGGCAAGGAGCAAGCAAGAATTTTTATCTATTAACTCTATTTGTTAACTTTTTTTTATCATGCCGCTCCACCCCTCCCCCCCCCCCCTTCACTAATTCACTAATTAATTAATTAAGCGAAGAAGAGCGTCCTGTAATTTTTAACCGATTCTGTGCTTCAGTGTAATTACCGGGGGAAGGTGCTATCGCCTGTTTCCAATACTCAGCAGCTTGATCAAACCAAGCTTCCGAAATCTCCAAATTTCCTTGGTTAATGGCCTGTTCCCCTCGATCAGAATGGGTGATTATTTCCCAACCCCCTCCTTTAGAACCGAACTTGGGGGTTTCCCGCCTCATACGGCTCGGACAACTCCGTTACCGGCTTCTCGTCCCCTAACGAAGAAATAGGGATTACTTCCGAACTTTGCAGGAACTAAGAATAGTCAGGTTTTTGATTTCACCCGTCTTGGATAAAATTTTTTCCGTACTCCCAGTTAGAAAAACAGGAGGGAAGAAGTAATAACCTCCTTCGGCACTAACTACCCCATCTCAAAGTGGATTTTATCATATTATAAAAATTTATCTTTTAGGATTTGATACTACGCCGTGGTCTGTTATTTATTTTTCCCAATCGTCTCTACTACAGAGACAAATTGTATAACTTCTTTAATGGACCAATCTCATTGCATCGATCCAGATTTTCAATGATGAATCTTTACGATGTTTTATTCTTCGATTCAGTCAATTATCCGTGAGACAGTTAGGCTACCTTCCTCTTCCAAACCCGGATTGCTTCGAAAGAGGCCGAATCCCGCAGCTCGAGGCAGCTCCCGTTCAGAAGTATGCTTGGGGGAAGCCCTTTTTCGTTGGTTGAGTATTTCCAAACCGGAGAATCCCGAAGCGCAGGTAGTCGCACGTGGTGACAGATCGCAGCCATATTATTAAAAGCTTGTGGTGGAGAAGAATTCCGCTCCGGTGCTTGAAAATAGTATTCCAGAGCTCTTGCATGTTTTCCATTACTTGTATGAGTGAGGCCTATATTATAAAGTATGTAACTTCGGTCATAAGAATCAACCTCTAAACGCATGGCTTTGTAATAACTTCATAAAGCTTCTGCATATTCTCCTTCAGATTGGGCCGACATCCGTTACGGTTGCTTATAAAAATAAGCCCCGCTTCGAAACCGTACGTGAGGTTCCCAACTCATACGGCTCCTCCCGCTCGATTTGTAGAAAAGAGAAGTAGCACTCAAAATTACCTAACTATATATACTCCTAATTTAAAATTAAGCGGGGGTTGGTGTTTCGTGAAACCGGTATCTAACCATCCTTCTCGCAAACGATTTATTTGAGGCGGTTGCGTCATTTCCCTACGATAACGGCGATAACAATAAATCCCTTGGCAATTTATTCGTTCCCAACGTTTCGTTTTTCGAGGGGTTACTCACTTCAGCAATCTCCGATGATTTTAAGGGTATCCGAGCTGCAAACGGGATGGATGTTTGCTACCCCAACCGCTACTGGTCGTTACCGCGACTTCGAAGTTATCAGAAGTAGCCGATATCTGTCGAACCCAGAATTGTCGTAGATTTTGTATTGCCGATTCCTCCATGTAGTGCCTGCTCCCTCCTCGTGCTTACTCTCATGAAATCACCATGTATTACATATCAAATTATGGATTTAACCTCTTGCTTACCTGATACCAAAATCCATGGGAAGTGGGAGCCGTAGCTTCCGAGGCTGCATCAGTCGTGGATACGCGACCGAAGGGTTCGTCCGGCAATCGAAACACACCTCTAGAAAATGTAGGCTCGTCGAAGCTATAATTTTTTCAACTTCTATTGAATAATGCTAAACTATTTGCCTTGTCGAATCGCGCCATCCCTATAATATGTAGAAGCTTCCCTTTCTCTCTTAGTAGTAGGTAGGATTTGCGATGAAATATCCGCTAGAATTGTGAAAGTTTTATCGATAAAATTGTCATTTCTCTGAGATCTAGGCGTAATCAATTTCGACTCCTTGTTTTTCTCCGCACTGGACTTGTTATTAACACATCAATTGAAATTGCAAGAAGAAGAAGAAGTATACTTAGACGATGACATGGAAGAAGAGGTGGTAAAGTGATAAGTCGCGTTGATTATCTATTTTTCGTTTGATTTGTATTTCAGAACAAGTTGTTTTCAGCTATTACTAATAAGTCACTTGTCACTTTACTACCTAAATGCCTAAAATATGTCAAATGATTCAATTGATGAACCTCAGGAAGGGTGGCCGAGCGGTTTAAGGCGTAGCACCGGAAATGCTAAGTAGATTTATAGCTACCGAGGGTTCAAATCCCTCCCTTTCCTTTATCTATTTCTATCTACCCGAGATTTTCCTTTTCACCCCCTCATACCCAAATCTAGCTAAATTGCCGACTTGAAAGATGCGGGATTTCAAGTCAAGTCGTCCAACTTTGAAGAAGCCAAAAGACCATCTCAGTAGAAGCAATAAGAATAGGTAATCCCTCAGTGGGAATTTAGTTGAAGTGATGTGGACGGTTAATTTAGATACTTTATCGTGTACCGAAATAATTTGATCAAAAGTAGAATATTTATATAAAGTAAAAAAAAAAAAATTATGATTTAATTTATGCTCCAAGAAAGAAACAAGCTAGATCGAAAAATTTTTGCCATTTCCTAAGTAATCTGCTTATTGAATTTCATCATCCCAAGCAAGTCTTTTGCTTAGGTTTTCGTCGTAAAGACCTCCAAATTTTTTGATTAAATTTTTAATTTAATAAATGATCACTAAGCTTTGCGGGAGTAATACTCAACAACTAACAATTCATTTATATTCAAATTGACGGATTCTCGATTGGCAATACGATTCACCAATCCTGTTGGCCTGTTGCCTTCCGATAGAGAAACGGTCAAATGATCCGGTGTATTATCCCCCCCGGGAAACTTACCCTTCAGTGCATTGTAGGAAGTTGGTCGATTTCGAACAGTAATAATGTCTCTCGGCTTACGGCGATAACTTGGTATATCTACAATACGACTGTTCACTAAAATATGTCTGTGATTAACTAACTGTCTAGCGGCGGGAATCGTGGAAGCCATACCTAAGTGAAAAATCACATTATCTAGACGCATTTCAAGTAATTGCAGTGGTACTTGGCCCGTTGAACCCCTAGTTTTTCTAGCGATACGTACGTATTTTAGTAGTTGGCGTTCTGTTAATCCATAATTGAAACGTAATCTTTGTTTGGCTTCCAAACGCACGCAGAATTGAGAAATTTTTCTTGAAGCTGATTGATCGGTAGCAACTCGAAATTCTCCCAAGTTGGGTGTCTCACTCTTACCCGTAAACCCCGGTAAATTCTTTAGGCGACGTATCAATCTCAAACGAGGTCCTCGGTAGCGAGACGTGAAAACTCCTTTTCTGTAAACGTTTGATAGTTGGATAAAAAACTTATGGGATCAGCACAGGGATACTACCTGTTCTGTTACTGCCGCGTTGGCGGAGAAACTGGAAGTCAGTTAAAATTGATATCTGTGACAATCATAACATATGAATAAAGACTAACAAATATTCAACTTGTTATCAACATTTAGTGAATAGTTGGGGGCAAGGTAAACAAAGACTATCAGCGATTCGTAATGCCAAATGGAAACGTTATAGCATATCCATTTACATAAAAATTTTAGCAAAAAAAATCAAACTGATCGACAGACGTATTGCTCCAAATAGTGCATTCATATATACTTCTATAATAGAAACTCAGCTTCTGAGAAGCAAATATATCGCCGCTGACAAGTTGAATTACACGTATTTCTCTATCTAAGGAGTGATAGCAAAAAAAAGTTTCTTCTTCTTTTCTCTTTTTGCTAGTTAAAAGCTTACTACATACAGAAAAGTGTGTAGACGAAATATCGTCAACCTAGACTAGACAGATTAGTTAGGCGTAAGCACGCCAAAAGTTTTCACACAGTTACAATTATGTGGCTACCTATTTCTTCCTATCAGTTCGTTGGGGCCTAAAGGGTGGGGATATGGCGGAATGGTAGACGCAGCGGACTCAAGCAGATTGAGCCTGGGTATGGAGACATATCAAGTGGCAGCCCCCAGATTCAGGGAAACCTGGGACCATTTATCGGGCAATCCTGAGCCAAATCTTGTCTCACTCAAATAAATTTTGGGCGACGAGGCGAGATAGGTACAGAGACTCGACGGGGGTCATTCCAACGAGCAATTTGTTAGTTACTAATTCTCGAGAGAACTGAATATATAACTATTTCGTCTGATTAACTGCGTGGGGTAAGGGTAAGTTGTATAAGTATAAGACTGAGATCTAGTGAAAAGGTAAATTTTTAATTTTTTTTTTTCATTTGAACTTGGACGCAGATCCCTCGAGGATAGCATTCAGTCACAAAATCGCGATAATTTCTTCTCATTACTTAGTAATGAAACATTAAGGAGACTATCTCTACTATTGCTAATCCACATATTTATATCTCAACTAATTATGAGATCCCACTTCATTTTGACGATTAGACAAGCGAGCCAGTAACGGGAAACAATACTTTCGCGAATAGAGGTAGAGTCCCATTCTACGCACTTAATAGAAGTAAAAAAGTAGCGACGCAAGTTGCAGTAGAACGAAAATCCGTTGGTTTCACATGACCGTGAGGGTTCGATTCCCTCTATCCCCAACGAGACAATTTAGTTAACCCATTTCAGGTTGTTTGGATCCACATAACTTGTTCAGAAGCGAAATAGTTTGCAAGTGAGCCATTCATGCTTATTAAAAGCCTGAATGGCTCAATCTAGTCCTTACCATAATTTATTTACTGCAAGCAATATTGTATCAAACATATCGATAAAAGCGAGATCAACGATTTGACTAGGTAATAAACTGGAGTTGAAAAATCTACTTAACTGATTTCTAGTTAACTTTTATCCGTAAAATTAGTTGGCCAAGATAGCCGAGATAGCTCAGTCGGTAGAGCAGAGGACTGAAAATCCTCGTGTCACCAGTTCAAATCTGGTTCTTGGCATATAAATGGTTTGGGAGGTAGGCCGAACCAGTTCTAGTATTATACGAAACTAACTCCGAAGAAGCTGCATCTCAGAAACTGGGCGGGTCATTTCCATTTGAGAGCTCTGCTTGGTAATCGTAAACAGCTTCGATAAAAATTAGATGCTAAGGGCGGTTCGGGAGATAAGTTTCTATGTCAGGTGAGGCTGGTTTTTTTCCTCTCACTTCCGTACGATTTAATAGGCATCCTGCAACTCGTAGAAGTTGGGTACGACGTAATCTTTACGTAGGGGCCACCCTACCCAACTTTCAGGCATCAGTATACGCCTAAGGTGCGGATGACCCTGATGGATTATTCCCAACATATCATAGGATTCACGTTCTTGGAGATCGGAACTTTTCCAAACCCAGTAAACCGAAGGTATTCTAGGGTTTATTCTTGGAACAAAGATTTTTATACAAACTTCCTCGGGTTGATCTGGCTGATCTCGCATCTGTGTCAGATGATATACACTGACTAGAGATCCTCCCGGTGTCGAGTCGTAAGCACGTTGAGAACGCAGGTAATTGAAACCATAGGCATATGGGGCGACAGCTACAGACAACCACTCCTCCGACTTGACTTGCAAAGTCTCGACACCCCTATAATCATAACCCAAAGGTCGATGGGGAAACTTATGTCTAGTTGACCAAGCAGATAAACGACCCCGCGTCTCGATATTGAATTGATCTTTATCGGTAGTGTTCATATTGGTTGACACCTCTTTCTCTTCCTATTTTATTCACTTATGAGATGAAATCTAGTTATTCCTATACTTTAATACTTATTTCTGAGACTTATCTTTAAGCTTTTGAAAGTTTTCCGAGAAACTATTTGACAACAATTTCGTATCACAGTTAGTTAATTCCTGATTGTATTCACGGATATGGATGCTAGGTACGAAGCAAAATCGATGATTTAAACTGGGGTATTTCGTTCGGGTGGGACAGAAAGCTCGATCTATAGAACTTCCTCTAGCAATTTTCTTACGGAGTTTTGTTACGGCATCAATAATAGCTTCAGGTTTGGGTGGGCAACCCGGTAAATAAATATCGACAGGAATTGATTTGTCTACCCCGCGAACGGTACTGTAGGAATCTGTGCTAAACATGCCCCCCGTAATGGTGCAAGCTCCCATAGCGATTACATACTTCGGATCAGGCATTTGCTCGTAGAGTCTTACTAGGGACGGGGCCATCTTCATGGTTACAGTACCGGCGGTGACAACTAGGTCTGCCTGCCTAGGACTAGATCTGGGTACTAGACCGTACCGGTCGAAATCAAATCGTGAACCAATTAGGGAGGCAAATTCGATGAAGCAGCAGCTGGTGCCATATAGAAGTGGCCACAAACTGGAAAGTCTGGACCAGTTGGAGAAATCATTGATATTAGCTAAAAAAATTGAATTTGATACACCCCATCCAGGGAGCGGAGGCTCTACCGAATTGAGGGGGATACCTACACCGCGGGGTTCAACTCCCCCTCCGCCGCCTTCACCCGAATATTCGGAAGTTGACACCATTCCGATGCTCCTTTTCGCCATGCGTGAACCAAACCAACTACTAGTATAAAAATGAAGATGATCACTTCGACGAAAGCAAATAGTCCCAATTCCCTAAAAGATACAGCCCAGGGATAAAGAAATACGGTTTCGACGTCGAAGACCGTGAAAACCAAAGCAAACATATAATAACGTATTTGAAATCGAATCCAAGTATTTCCCTTCGGTTCAATGCCCGACTCGTAACTTGTCAACTTCTCCGGTCCTTCCCGGGTGGGAGCAATAAATCCGGAAATCGAAGAAGCTAAATAGGGGATAGATATAGATACCAGCAGGAAAATCCAGAAGGATTCATATTGGTGGAGCGAAAACATTTGCATATTTCCTTTGCCTCAATTTTATTCTCTTTCAATTTAGTTGATAAATTTGGAACTAGACAAAATGGTGTCGACCTGGGGTAGGCGGATTGGTAAGCAACCGTTGTCTCGCTATACTGCAATAGGTTTAGCACGTCTAACCTATTCAGGGAAGTAAATTGAACTTTTTGTTTGATTATACTGGTAGCTACCCCATCGATAAGAAAGGATGAAAAGGGATAATTTTTAGCCTTATACTTTTTTTTTAACGGCAATGTCGCATTTACAGTATAAAAATCGAGTGATTCTCAAATTTCAGCAATTTTTTTGCACATCCTATTTTATATTTACCATACCCAGTTCTTGATTAACTGCATCAAGGAGCTGGCATATCTTCTTCCTAAAGAGAAAGGAGACTTACTAATTTAGATGTGGTAACATAGTCATTTAAGTAAACAACTCAGATTGAGTAGGTATAATGGTGTGCCAGCAATCTTTCACTTCTTTTCCGTTTCAAGTTAGGACTATACGGATTCAAACCGTAGACACTTTCGGTCATGCAGATTGGAATATGAAAAAGAAACCTTCCCGAACTGCTTGGCGAACCCAACATGCCGCTTCCACGGCATAGGGCTCTCCCAACAGCTGCTCCCCAATCGAATTGGGAGAAACAAGCAATTGCTGATGCACCAACCTCGTTTCTACCTGGAGAAACAGAGGGGGGTTCCATATGCCCAAGCTATTTTTTACAAAAAGTTTTTCAAGAAATTTCATGAGGGGGAATTAGCCAAATCAGGCAATCCCGAAGTATTTTAAGAAAGTTACTAACATTACGTTGATGCAGGTTTGCCTATGGGGATACAGGGGATACAGGTCCGCCTCGCGATATCAAATATTCTCTGTCGCTTGAAAGAAGTATATGACACTCTCTGCACCCGAAGGTTTGCGAGACGAGGAGTAGATTTGGCCTGGGGTCCTCGCATCGTCCCCACCAGTTGTAGCATTGGGTAAACCAACCAATTATTCACCATATCAACTTCTTTATAGGGGTTGACTTCTTTTGGTCAACTTATCTGTCATGCTACTGCTCCTCCGTACCCTTCATTGTAAGTTAGACAAGGAATTATCATGCAGAGTTTTGCACGAGTCATTGGTCGTTGGTTTTTGACAAATTTTCTTAGGAAGAGACATCGGCACACGTGTAGACGAGGCGCTCCACCGCTGAGCTATAGCCCCTGATACATCTGATCGTAGATGAAATAATTTTCACCAGTATCAATTAATTTCTGCCAAGTCAACAAATCAGTTTGAAGAAGAAATTATATATATATATATATATTAGATCAAATACTTATTAAATGAAATGGTGAGACATGCATGCAGTTGTGCATAGCTACTTCTTAGGGTATAATGAAAATATGGATATATATGACATGTTAGTCATACACCTGGATGGAAAGTGGCGTGGGATAGACTAAGTCGCTGTCGACCTACTTGACTCAGCGGTTAGAGTATCGCTTTCATACGGCGAGAGTCATTGGTTCGAATCCAATAGTAGGTAACACTTACTAGATACCGTGATGATTAAATTGGTGGTATCTAATAAGTTTCACTGTGTATGAAACACATCAAGGGTTTCTGCGCGTACCATAAATAGAATTATTCTCAGACTATCAAATCACTTAGTGCTTCCGGGTGCGAGAAAAGAACGTTAAGCAACACTTGAAGCTTCCAGCCTGGCCTTCGCTCTTTTGAAGGCCAAGTTAGCTTCTATTACCCTTTTCTTGCCTTCTGCTTCAGCTGAATTAGCCTGAGCCATCTGAAAAGTTCTTCGAGCTTCGTCGGGATCAATTTCGGCAGCTCTCTCCGCTTCGTTTACCAATATTGTCACCTGATTATTATCTATCATGGCGAAGCCGCCCATCGGTGCCATTGCAGACCACTGCCCATCATGACGTATTTTTGAAACTCCCATATCCGAAGCTGTAAGAAGTGGAGCATGATTGGGTAATATACCAATCTGACCAGTGTTAGTGGATGAAACAATTTCCCAAACCTCGGAATTCCAAACTATTCGATTGGGAGCCATCACGCGGAGATTCAAAGCCATCTCTTTTACTGACCCTCCACTTGCAAAGACGCAGCTTTTGCGGTAGCTTCGTCGATATTGCCAACCAAGTAAAAAGCTTGTTCGGGAAGATTATCCAACTCTCCAGAAAGAATCATTTGAAATCCCTTAATGGTTTCCGATAAACTGACGTATTTACCCGGAGATCCGGTGAAAACTTCCGCTACAAAAAAAGGTTGTGACAGGAAACGTTCTATTTTTCTGGCCCTAGCTACCGTCAAGCGATCTTCCTCGGATAACTCGTCTAGTCCAGGAATAGCTATAATATCTTGAAGTTCTTTGTAACGTTGCAAAGTCTGCTTAACTCCCTGTGCCGTGTCGTAGTGCTCCTCACCCACAATCCAAGGCTGTGACATAGTCGAGGTCGAATCCAGCGGGTCTACGGCTGGGTAAATACCCTTCGCCGCCAATCCCCTTGGAGGCGCAGTAGTGGCATCTAAGTGTGCAGATGTCGTGGCGGGAGCCGGGTCAGTCAAATCATCTGCAGGTACGTAAACAGCTTGAATGGAAGTTGTTGATCCCTCCTTGGTGGAAGTAATTCTTTCCTGTAATGATCCCATTTCTGTACCAAGGGTCGGTTGATAACCCACGGCTGAAGGCATCCTACCCAGTAATGCCGAGACTTCTGATCCAGCCTGGACAAAGCGAAAAATATTGTCAATAAATAAGGGTACATCTTGTTTGTTAACGTCTCGAAAGTATTCCGCCATTGTGAGAGCGGTTGAGCCAACTCTCATACGAGCTCCCGGTGGTTCATTCATCTGACCATAAACCAAAGCTACTTTTGATTCCGAAATGTTTTGTTCATTAATAACTTTTGATTCTTTCATTTCCATGTAAAGGTCATTACCTTCACGTGTACGTTCTCCTACCCCGCCAGATACGGATACACCTCCATGAGCTTTCGCAATATTATTGATTGATTCCGTAATAAGAACCGTCTTTCCAACTCCAGCCCCACCAAGTAACCCAATTTTTCCGCCTCTCCGGTACGGAGCCAAAAGATCCACAACTTTTATACCCGTTTCGAAAATTGATAATTTTGTATCCAACTGGGTAAATGCCGGGGCGGGCCTGTGAATTGGAAATGTCGCACTACTTCGCACGGGACCCAAATTATCTACGGGTTCACCGAGGACATTAGATATTCGGCCAAGAGTAGTTTCACCAACGGGAACACTGAGGGGGGCTCCCGTATCAACAGCACCCATACCTCTCGTCAAACCGTCTGTGGCACTCATAGCTACGGCTCTTACTTCATTGTTACCTAATAATTGTTGAACCTCACAAGTAACATTAATCTGCTGACCTGCTGGATTTTGTCCCTTGACTATTAGTGAGTTGTAGATATTGGGCATCTCCCCCGGGGAGGAAGCCACATCCAATGCTGGTCCAATGATCTGAGTGATGTAGCCCACATTTTTTTCCACCAATTCAGAAATTTCGAAAGAGAGAGAACTGGTTTTCATAACTATTTCGGTGTATTATCTTTATTTGATTATTGAATCGATGGAAATATTTTGTATTTTATCGCCGAGTGGTCGATGGCGGAGAAGAAGTCATCTGCTCCCTTCCCACCTACTCTCCTTTATTTCAATTTGTTTTGCAGATGTAGCTATAGATAGATGAAATGGGGGGGTGTAAACTGCGCCGCAAATGAAGCAGACTCCCTCTTCTGCTTCGTATACGATCGAGAGGCTGATAAAATCTGCGCTCCATCCATTGAATTTCATTATTGGGATGCGCGTTCCACTCTTTTTCAAACGAGATTGACCATTAAACACGAGGGATTGGTAATTACTTAGTTCGTATTCTACTGACTAGTCTAACCACGAAGAGATTCTCGAGTCAATGTATTGGGATGAGGCAGAATGCTGCTTCCTAAGCAGTTTTTGCAAGAAAACAAATTGATTAGTTGCACCGCGCACGAGACGCGGTATAAAATGATAATGTTACATGCTTGAAATGGGATTTTGACAGGCGCGCGCGGGTTGAACTATATTCACTTCGCGTTTCACATCGAAATACTCTACCTAGGCCGAGCAGATCTCATCTTTGCAAGATTTACCAATTTAGTCATAGGGAGGAACAAACCCATGTCACCACAAACGGAGACTAAAGCAGGTGTTGGATTCAAAGCTGGTGTCAGAGATTATCGATTGACCTATTACACCCCTGAATACAAGACCAAAGATACCGATATCTTAGCAGCCTTTAGAATGACCCCGCAACCCGGAGTACCGGCTGAGGAAGCCGGAGCTGCGGTAGCTGCGGAATCCTCCACGGGTACGTGGACCACTGTATGGACAGATGGGTTGACCAGTCTTGACCGTTACAAGGGTCGATGCTACGACATCGAACCCGTCGCTGGAGAGGAAAACCAGTATATCGCGTATGTAGCTTATCCTTTGGATCTATTCGAAGAAGGTTCTGTCACCAATTTGTTCACCTCTATTGTAGGTAATGTCTTCGGATTTAAGGCTCTACGCGCTTTACGCTTGGAAGACCTTCGAATTCCCCCCGCTTATTCTAAAACTTTCATTGGACCGCCTCATGGTATTCAGGTCGAAAGGGATAAACTAAACAAATATGGACGTCCTCTATTGGGATGTACAATCAAGCCAAAATTAGGTCTGTCTGCTAAGAATTATGGTAGAGCCGTCTACGAATGCCTTCGCGGCGGACTTGATTTCACAAAAGATGATGAAAATGTGAATTCCCAACCATTCATGCGTTGGAGAGATCGTTTCCTATTCGTGGCAGAAGCTCTTTTCAAATCCCAGGCTGAAACGGGGGAAATTAAAGGGCATTACTTAAATGCTACTGCAGGTACGTGTGAAGAGATGATGAAAAGAGCTGTTTTCGCTAGAGAGTTGGGTGCACCAATTGTCATGCATGACTACCTGACCGGAGGGTTTACCGCAAATACCAGCTTAGCTTTTTACTGCAGAGACAACGGGTTGCTTCTTCATATTCACCGTGCGATGCATGCTGTGATCGATAGACAACGAAATCACGGTATACATTTTCGTGTATTGGCCAAAGCATTACGCATGTCCGGTGGAGATCATATACACGCTGGAACTGTAGTAGGCAAACTAGAGGGGGAACGAGAAGTAACCCTGGGTTTCGTCGATTTACTTCGCGACGATTACATCGAAAAAGATCGTAGTCGTGGCATCTATTTCACACAAGATTGGGTATCCATGCCGGGTGTACTCCCCGTAGCTTCGGGGGGTATCCACGTTTGGCACATGCCTGCTCTAACCGAAATCTTCGGGGACGATTCCGTATTGCAGTTTGGTGGAGGAACCTTGGGACATCCTTGGGGAAATGCACCCGGTGCGGTAGCCAACCGAGTCGCATTAGAAGCTTGCGTACAAGCTCGCAACGAGGGTCGCGACCTCGCCCGTGAAGGTAATGAAATTATTCGTGAAGCTAGTAAATGGAGTCCGGAATTGGCCGCTGCATGCGAGATATGGAAAGCAATCAAATTTGAATTCGATACAATTGATACGTTGTAAATAGATTGGAATTTTAGTAGCTATTTGCTACCCACATCTGTTCCGAAACAGTTGTAAGACATAGACATACCAGGAGTATCGGGAAAGGGGTTAATCTCCCCCATACTCCTGATGCAATACGCGACGCTATAGTGAGGTTGGTTAATCAATGATGGAAACTGGGAAACACATAGTATTGAAATGTGAATCTGGGGGTTCAAATCCCTACCAACTCATATTGAAGAATTACGAGATGTGAACGAGTGGTCTGAAGCTAAACCCAACGTTTTCTGTTTATTGGAAATATCTTTATCTTGTTTAGTTTCATAGCATATTGCTTCGTTTGTTTCGTTGGATAATAGAAATCGAACACTTACAATACGATTGATTCGATAGATAACTAGTCAATTCTCAATTATTTATTGGATCAGCGAACTTGGATTTGGTCCCAATTCGCTGATACCTAAGGGGAAGGGTTCGCCATATCATGAGAAATTTATTTAAAATTTATTTTTTCCACGAGTTAAAGGGAAACAACAGATGAGGAGATTCTTACGTCTGTAACAAATTGGTTTGAAGATAAGCGCAAATTTGGTGGATTGATTGGAGCTTTTCCCGAAGAAGCTACCAGAAGCTCTATCTCAAATGAAAGGGAAAGAGAGAAGCGGATAAGTGTTAACACAAATAGAGGATTATGGGCTCGATGCGATAACTGCGGAAACATGCTTCACGTGAAATTTTTGAAACAGAATAGAAGTGTTTGTGAAGAACGTGGTTATCACCTTTCAATGAATAGTATGGAAAGGATCGAACTTTTGATTGATCGTAACACGTGGATTCCCATGGATGAAGACATGACCACAGAAGATGTTTTAGATTTCTCCGACGAGGATTCTCATCAAAATCGTTTAGCTGTTTCTCAGGAAAAAACGGGTTTAACTGACGCTACTCAAACAGGTATAGGATTTCCAAATGGAACACTTATTGCACTTGGTGTTATGGACTTCCATTTCATGGGAGGAAGTATGGGATCCGTTGTAGGTGAAAAGATTACTCGTCTAATTGAATATGCCACGGATAAGTCTCTGCCATTAATCTTAATTTGTGCTTCTGGGGGAGCGCGTACGCAAGAAGGAACGTTGAGCTTGATGCAAATGGCTAAAATTTCTTCTGTCTTGCAAATTCATCAAGTTCGAAGAAAATTACTTTATATATCGATTCTTACCTATCCAACCACGGGGGGTGTCACCGCCAGTTTTGGCATGTTGGGGGATATAATTATTGCCGAGTCCAAAGCGTATACAGCATTCGCTGGTAAAAGGGTAATTGAACAAACATCACGTCAAAAGATACCTGAGGGCTTCCAAGCAGCTGAGTCTTTATTTGATAATGGGCTACTCGATTCGATTGTCCCACGTAATCTCTTGAAGGGTGTTTTGGGCGAAATATCTGAACTTCATTCATCAGCTCCTTATAAAAAAAATTGAATTTGTTCCGAATTTTTTTTCTCCACTTCCGAATCGGCTACATCTCACCCCGCCCCCTCTTTACCACTAAATGGAGAAACAATCGCCATCTCTGTTTTATTTTCGTGCAACAAAAAATTTGTTGAATCCTTTGGTGTCGGCGTACTTGTTCCCTCCCCAATGAACCCGAAAAGTAAAAAAAAAATCTAAATTGGATTACTCCACCGGAAGCCTGGAAAACCCTTTTCTTTATGGAACAAAAGGAATATCATTAGATATTAGAAAGAAGAGCGAAACAGAGATATATTATTATATAAATAGATTTCTTCTTTTCTTTATTGTAGTTGAGGTAATTTCATCATGGCAGCATCTTATCTACCCTCTATTTTTGTACCCCTAGTCGGTTTGGTGTTTCCAGCAGTTACAACGGCTATCCCATTTCTATATATCGAACGGGATGAAATCCTCTAATTTATTTTCTTTTTCATTTTTTGTAAATGGAGTAAACTGCTCGGTGACTTTCTGATATCAATTGAATTTGAAGTCTAGTCTGAGCTAATAGCTAATAGTTAATAGAGATGAATTCCCTTTTTCTTGGTGGTTGGTTATATTATCCTTGTTTGAGTACCCAATAATCTCAAAGATGTCGCCCCAATCAATCTATGTCTCATTATCATTTCATATAAAAATGAGATATAGATTGATTTTTTGTTAACAAATGCATTACTTGTCGATAACTACCCCATATGCTTGAATCCCATTTTGGTACTTCATTATTAAACGGAAGTAAATCAAAAACAAATGGAAGTAATGGACTGCGAAAAAGAGATAGGGAAAGTTAAATTGGTGGTAAAATGACTAATCCATTTACTATGCAATCTGTGAGGAAATATTAATGAATTGCCGCTCCAAATGGATCCAAGTAGATTTTATAGAAGGCTCCCGCACATTTGCGAATTCATGTTGGGCCTGTATCCTCGTCTGCGGCGCAACAGGTTTTCTACTAGTGGGACTTTCCAGCTGCGTCGGCGAAGATCTGATCCCCGGACTTTCATCCGAACACATTGTTTTCATTCCACAAGGTATTGTAATGTGTTTCTACGGGATTGCAGGCCTCTTCCTCGGGCTGTATCTGTGGTGTACCGCGTTTTGGAACGTAGGGGGCGGCTACAACCTGTTCGATAAGCGAGAAGGATTCTTTTCTATCTTTCGGTGGGGCTTTCCCGGAACTAATCGCCGCATCCGCATCCGACTTGTACTAAAAGATATAGAAGCGGTTGGGTTGGAAAGTAGGGAAGGCTTTTATCCGCGTCGGATTCTTTACTTAAAAGTGAGGGGTCGTCAAAATATCCCACTAACTAGGATCGGTGAAAATTTATCCTTAGGAGATATAGAAGAAAAAGCCGCCGAACCTGCTCGTTTCCCGCGTGTATCGATTGAAGGTTTTTAAAATTTACTGAATTTCAAAACTAGATGATTTACGAAGAAATGTAAGGCTACTAGAGTGGCAAAAATAAATTCGAGGGGGAGGGGTCGAAAGAAGGAATAGCCTAATTACGACAATTCAACTGATTAGTCTCATACTTCGTCTATTTCCCTCTCCTGATTGATAGATAGTTACAGTTAATATATGCGATTACATTGTTGGAAACGGAAAATTATTCGATGGTTTCTTAGTACTCCACATCGTTCCTCGGATAGAGCTTATGAGGCTAGTAAGCGACTACAGTCCCTAATAGACGACTCCCCGCTTCTCGTGCAAGTCGAATTATCCCCTTTAACAYCKGAGAAATTGCTGCGGGCCACGACGGCGCCCACAAACACGGCATCCAATAAATCTAGATATCTAATATACTGTAGTCTCCTAGAGCACAGATTTAGCATATCCCTTCTGAGAATACAAAGAGACCTGAGACTTCTCTTTAGGACAAAACTCCTCCGATTGCTTCCACGTGGGTGTGATCGCATAACCAATTCTTTGATAAAAAATTGCTTGAATATTTTTTTGCCGAACCTTCCAGATATTTTGCTTTTCCGAGATATATCTCTAAACTCTCGCCGAAATTGTTACATGAATGGTAAAACAGTCAACAAACGTAGAAAATTTGTTAGCTTCGCAGAAGATAAATTGAAAAATGATTTTCCTTCTTGCATCCCTTACAAGTTGAATAATATAGAAGAAATAAATAGGAAATTAGCTTGGATTGAAGCGACTTCAAATGAGTTCGATGTTAGGGGAGCACGTTGTTTCATAAACTTTCTTCCATTTAAAACTACCAAAAAAGTGATTGAAAAATCATTTAATTATGAATCAGCAAATTTTCCGTCGGCCTATGAGTCAATCAGTTTGGTGCCTCGTTCTGTGACTCGCACTTTATCCAAGTTCAGGGCGGAATTGACAAATCAATCAAGTGTGTTGGTACGTAATGATTTCGACTTAACTAGAAACCAAGCATTAGTTTCCCTTCAATATGTTGGGTGTTTTCTGCTTCTCCCCCTAACGATTCCAATCAGTTTCAGAAATTGGTTTCTAGAGTCTTGGATTAGGGGTTGGTGGAACATTACCCAAACTCAAGTATTTATCAACCCCCTTCAAGAGGAAAAGGCTCCGAAGCAGCTTCGAGAAGCAGAAGCATTGCTCTGGTTAAATGACGCAACTAAACATTTGGCAGATACACAGTTGCAAAATTTTGATGCAAATGCATATGATGAGACTACTCAGTTGGCAACAACGTATAACGAACTAAATATTCAGCTACTGTTGCAGTTAGTAACCGATGTAATTAGTATTGCCACCCCAGCTTTGTTGCTTATAACGGGTCGAAAGAGACTTGCAATTTTAAATTCCTGGATTCAGGAGTCATTTTACAGTTTGAATGACACAATGAAAGCGTTTTCCATTCTTTTACTAACTGATTTATGTGTAGGGTTCCACTCGCCCCATGGTTGGGAAATAGTCATAGGCTCCCTTTTCGAACATTTTGGCTTAATCCCCAATAAATATGTAATTTCTCGCCTCGTTTCAACCTTTCCAGTTATTTTAGATACGGTATCCAAATATTGGATCTTTCGTCACTTGAATCGCACATCTCCCTCGATTGTAGCAACTTATCATACAATGAGTGGGTGATAACAACTTCTTCTACGAATTTGCATCTAGCAGGCTAGACCAGTTCATTCTTTTTGGTTATTTGTTTGCAACCCCCCTATCGTTTGTCACCTGCTAATAATGGTCAAATAGAACGGGGGAAAGAATTAGAACAAGAAAGAATTATTTGCTACCAAGCGGCGTCAACAAGTAACCCGTTTGTATAAAGACTTGAGACTAATCATCAATCTATGCGAAGAAAAATTACGAATAACTGGATGAGAAAGTGTTGGATTCCGTCACTTGCACTTGCGGTATCGATCGGTTTCGGTGAATTAAACTGTACATCTGTATCAAATGCATATCCGATTCTTGCGCAACAGAATTATGAAAATCCCCGAGAAGCTACGGGGCGTATCGTGTGTGCCAATTGCCATCTAGCCAAGAAACCTGTGGATCTTGAGGCCCCGCAATCTGTTCTTCCCGATACTGTATTTGAAGCAGTTGTTAAGATTCCCTATGATACGTAGATAAAATAAGTACTTGCAAACGGGAAAAAGGGGGGCTTGAATGTTGGCGCCGTCCTCATTCTACCAGAGGGGTTTGAATTGGCTCCCCCTAATCGTATCCCAGCCGAGATGAAAGAAAAGTTAGGGAAATTGTCATTTCAAAGTTACCGTCCCGGCAGAGAAAACGTAATCGTCGTAGGACCAGTGCCAGGTAAATTATACAATGAAATCACATTTCCAATTCTATCACCAGACCCTGGTACTAACAAGGAAGCTCATTTTCTGAAATATCCCATTTATGTTGGAGGGAATAGGGGGAGAGGACAAATCTACCCAGATGGGAGTAGAAGCAACAACACGGTCTACACCGCCTCAGCAACAGGAAAAATAAAGAGAGTTGTTCGTAAAGAAGGAAGGGGTGGGTACGAAATCACTATTGAAGAGTCATCCGGGAATCGTGAAGCAATGGATACTGTCCCCCCCGGTCTTGAACTCATTGTTTCAGAAGGTGAGTTAGTTAAGGCCGATCAGCCATTGACTAATAACCCTAATGTTGGTGGATTCGGTCAGGGGGAAGTCGAAATCGTACTCCAGGACCCGTTGCGTATTCGAGGTCTTATAGCTTTCCTTGCATCGGTTGTCTTGGCACAGATTTTCCTCGTGCTTAAGAAGAAACAGTTTGAAAAGGTGCAGTTGGCAGAAATGAATTTCTGATTGTCTACTCCTTTTTTTGGTTATCTCCCTCGCGGCTAGATAATCCGACTGATAATTGCGTGTAGAGAAAAAATTTTACTTGTCTTTTCTTTTAGTCAATAGTTTGACAGCCGCAAAGTGTTGATTGCGTCGACTTGGATAATGTGGGTGGCGTCAGCGGCGTCGACACCGCCCACATCATCCACATGTCTTCCCCAACGTAATGAGCTCACTTTTTCATCTCTCATTCTCCCAATTTGACTCCATCAAGTCTAAACTAGGACACGGAAGATGCAATGTCGGCTAGGGAGGTAGACTACAAATATGGGTAAGACTAACTGGGAAGATTACTACTAGGTAAGAATGGAGGTAAAAAAAAAACTCTACTTTATAGTTTGACAAACTATAAATCGTACTCAAAACTTATTGATTGATCCGATTATGTCGAACTAGTTTTTCCCAAAATACCCCCTTTTCATATAGAAATTTATATAATTTAATTGTTATATGATATTAAAAAAAAAAAGAAATAGGTAGATAATTTAATTGCTACATTCAGCCTCGATCGATTCTTTTCTGTCTAAAGAATCGATCGAACCATCTACTTGAAAGATGCATCATAGAGCTAGTCTATAGCTAACTAAATAGAGATATATTAAATTGAGCCGCTTCTTCCTCCTCCTTTAAGTAAAAAGGGAAGAGAAATTGGAGAATTCGCTTCTATAATTCGGCAAAATTTTCCCGACCAGGCGGCAGTCATTATCGAGGAGACGACCCCAACCCTGAGTAAGCTCCGTAAAAGAATATGCCTGACGGACCTATCACAGGTGTACCGGCTACAGTACCCACCAACCACAAGGGAATCCTTCCAGTGGTATTTGTCATCTGCGCCACCTCCTTACCCCCTCACTCTTCCGGCTTTATCATCTGGTCCCGACTCGAGACATGAACAGTCACAAATAATTAGGATCTCGATCGTTTTCGGACAATTCTTTTTAGTTTCTAATTGAAGAAGTAATTAGAAAAGGGAACGGCAAGTACGAAAATCAGTAATAATCCCCGATATAGGCTTGTACGATTCAATTCTACACTCTGTTTATTCGGATTCGGTTGTGTCGTAAATTCAAAGCTCACTAAAAACTATCTTTGAATGAATTGCATAGCTGATATGGACCCCAAGGAGAAAACTGTCGGTACAGCTAAGCCATGAACCGCTAACCATCTAACAGTGAAAATTGGATAAGTTTTATCTAAAGCCATTGGTATTGGTTTCTCCTAAAAGAATTTGGTGAATGCGTCGATCTGTTCCAACGAATCGAAGCGGCCAGTAACTAGAGGAACTTCTTGTCGGCTCTCCGAAAAATATTCGTTTGGGCGGGGGCTTCCAGAAACATCGTAAGCTAAACCTGTACTGACAGATAGCCAGCCTGCAATAAACGGGGAAGGTATAGTAATGCTGTGGATGACCCAGTATCGAATACTAGTAATGATGTCAGCGAAGGGGCGTTCTCCTGTATTCCCAGACATGTTCAGCTCCGTATCTATCTATATCTACTATCTTGTAATACTAAAAGAGATTGCTTCCCGAATAAAAAAAAGAAAGGGTAAAGGATGTGGGATCTACCAGTAAACCTTTTCGAACGGGACCTGACCCAAATTGGGATGTCACTTTTATACCCAGGGTATATCCGAAATATACTGGTTCAGTATAGCTAGCCCACCTTCGATGCGGCAAGGTTACTCGCTTTTCAAAAGTGAGGTCTTCGATACTTCCGGGATTTCTGGTAGTGGTTACCCACGCCTAGACCAAATTGGCTAGGAAGCCTCGACCGGCTTCGGAACCGTACAGCGGTTCGCAGGCGCAGGGGTGTTATCTCTCCTGTTACTCCGTTTCCCAGCCTGCTTTCATCTCTCGACGTGTCCAGGCAATTAATGATTTCAACTACGCGTATTAGCCTTAGGCCAAAGAGAAGAGATAGCCAGTTCGTGGGAGTAGTTAATAAAAAGAGGAACACTTTTTTGGCAATTCTTAACCGATTAATTAACGACTTAGAAGTACTACGTAGTTGCCTACTTCATAAATTAAATAAATGAGACGTAATTGTACCGAATAAACCAAATCAATAGATTTAGATCACTCAGTAAATATTACTAATCAATCTCGACTTAGCCAATTTGAGTAAACAACTTTGATTCCGTAATTTCGGGTGATAAACTACTCGAAGAAATCGTATACTAATCCATCTGCCAGATAATTTGGTATCCAAATTTATGCTCACTCTATTAAGCTACTTTGCCTTCTTGACGTCTGTATTAACTTCGACTTTAGCTTCATTTGCTGGATTGAACAAGATTCAAATTCTGTGATTTGGTCATATAGAACCTAAATAGGGGGGGGGGGGTAGATAGGCAAAAAAGGGGGTCCCGCCGGCACCTACTAATTCGTCGCACTTACTAGATACTATTCGGCTGACGCGAAAATCAACTTTGGTAAGTATTTACATTAGATATTTATAAACTAGAATGGTTGAAGCATCACTATCGGGAATTGTGTCGGGTTCGATTCCAATAACCCTAGCTGGATTATTTGTAACTGCATACCCGCAATATCGACGCGGTGATCAATTAGATATTCGATAGAGTTGAGTAATTGTTGCATCTAAAACAAGACGTTGACTTATTAAAAAAAAATGGAAAACGATTCATCTGAAAATTCTTTTTTTCTATTCAATTTATTTAATCATTTCTAGGATTTGTCTGAAAATATTTGTTTATCTAAGAAACAGACATGAGGGGCTGCTTCGTCGACGATGAATCTGTCGTCTTCGGTTTTTAGGTATTTCGTATTCGACACGTATTACTTCCATTAAGTAATCCTTGGGTAAACAGTAGTAAGCACGCCCTGTAGGATTCGAACCTACGACATCGGGTTTTGGAGACCCGCGTTCTACCGGACTGAACTAAAGGCGCCTCCCTTTTAATAGTTTTTCTTATATTCGAAAATATAAAAAAATGGGGCAGCTTCCTTCCTCACGGAGTGAGGAGGAAGCGAAAGTTAGAAATTTCCTCTTTTTCATGAAGAAAAAAAAAGAGAGGCAGAGATCAATTTGTTGAAACGAGAAGTCCTATCCCCGAAGCTTGGTGCATGGATCAATAATAGGGATGGCAGGATTTGAACCTGCGGCATTTTGTACCCAAAACAAACACGCTACCGAGCTGCGTTACATCCCTATTAGTCTCGATTTGTAACTGGTATCACCGATCCAATGTCGTCCTATTTAATTTATTATAACTGGTAGCTGTAGATACCGGCTACTAGTAAAGAGAAAATTCATTTTTTAATAGATAGCTGTCCTCTAACACTCCGTTCAATTTTTACTCTTACTCTTTTTTTTTCTTACTTTGCATCGGTATCACGGTTACTTATTACGGTTACTAGTACCAACAATATCGAGTACTCTGGGTTTACCAGTTTTTCCCTCCAAGAAAAAATTGATTTCTAAGTTGTAAGTAGTTGTTTCTTCTTAATAAGATAGAAGAAGTAGAAAAGGAATAAAGATTAAGAGATAGAGGAAGAAGATTTCAAAAAGAAGGAGGACTTTTAATGCAACATGTAAAGATATATCTCTCCACGGCCCCTGTGGTAGCTGCAATATGGTTCGGATTGTTGGCTGGTTCCCTAATAGAAGTTAATCGCTTCTTCCCAGATGCTTTATTATTTCCCTTTTTCTAATTCAAGGAACTAATTACAGAGGGATCAAACGAAGCGGAAAAATCGGATAACTTTACGTGTTACAAAGGGAGTGACACGTAACCGAGTTATGGGTGGGAAAAATTTAAACTTTATTATTGTCAAAACTTCGCGGGTAGTCCGTTCAAAAAAATTTGGACCTATTTGTGACCCTCTCTCTTAAAAAAGAAAACTTATCTTATTACGATATAATTGATTTTATGAGCAAAAGTAAAGATGCGAGGGTGACCATTGCTTTAGCATGTACAACCTGTACTTGCAGAGAGAGGGAGGCTAGCGGCAAATCCACGGGTATTTCTCGATACACTACACGTAAGAATCGTCGTAACACACCTACTCGGTTGGAATCGAAGAAATTTCGTGTTTGTTGCCACAAACATACTTATCATAAGGAACTAAAAAAATAAAGGGTATTTCCGATTAATTTGTAAGTAATCAATAATAATATGTATTGGAATGTTTACTGGTAGTCACAAAAAAAAATATCACGAATAAATTTAGACGATCTCTCCGTAGACGTTCCTCGTCTATTCGTTCCGATGAAACTATTGATTATAAAAATACGAGCCTACTTCGTCGATTCGTCAGTGAGCAGGGAAAAATTCTATCGAGACGGATGAATAGATTAACCTCCAAGCAGCAGCGTTCGGTAGCTATCGCTATAAAGAGAGCTCGTATTTTGGCTTTGCTACCCTTCTCAAACAACGAAAATTAGAGAATTCTAGGAAATTGAATTCTGGGGGATTTTTCGATTTGACAACTAGAAATGTCCTACGTAAAAAATGGGATTTAATATATTGAAGTTGAATCAAAGTGATGCGTATAAAATAGTCTGTTCTTCCGTTTATTTTTTCTTCCTTGTCTTTCCCTGTGATAGATCTGGGAGTTAACTCATTCTTTATTATATTTCTGGCCTCTCCGGAGTAAACGGAGAGGCTTACCGCCGCATGTCAATCTCTCTCATCATTAATTGTTCGTACGAGCCGGGAGGAACAGTAAGCGTCTGGAGTAGCTACTTGCGCGAGTGTCTTGCGATTCAGAAAAACATGATTCTCAAACAAATTGTGAATCATCGAACTGTACGTAATTCCATTTTTCCGCGCTGCTGCATTAATTCGAGCGATCCATAGGCGACGGAATTTTCTCTTCCGGTTATTTCTATCTACATAAGCGCAAGCTAATGCCCTCTTTTCCTGCTGGTTCGCCGCCCTAAATAATCTTGAATGAGCCCCCTGAAACCCGGATGCGAAATCGAGAATGCCTTTGCGATATCTCCGAGCTATGGATCCTCGTTTTACTCTGGTCATTATATGTATAGCCTCACGGAAAATTATATTTTCGTCTGAGAAATCCATTTATTCCCGGGCTCCGCTATTTCCTCAAATAATTTTGTCTCAATATTTATTATTGGGAGATGTCAATTTGTAGAAATAGATATGCTGTGTTACACCGAACTGTACCCCCGAAGAGAGAGAGAGGAAGATCTCGAAGATAGATTCACATTTCAATTACACCATGTGCGGTGACATACCGCGCTTCTAAATTTTTGGAAGGTCGTTAGGTAGCTGCTTCATAATTTTACAAAAATTTATTGGCTGTTACGAATTCCTACTTTCTTTATCTGATGTAATAAATAGAGATTCCGGCGGCTTTTGCTACCCCGACTTTCCCTTCCGCAGATACTCCGGTACGGGTTAGGTACCCGACCCCAGTTGCTGATCCGTCAATAAGTGGTACGTTGCACCGGGGATACCACGGATTCCAATGTTTCCGTGGCCAACTTTTTATGGCAACCGGGTCTCTCCTATATACCGGAGCCTAGGCTTTTCCGAAGATAAGGAAAACAAAATTGCTGCCGGCGGGTCGCATGATCCCCAATATTTAACTCAGCCCATTAAGCTGGGCTTTCTCGCTTCGATTTCTTACTCGTTATTTGTTTCGAAAGAAGTCATTAGTAACGGTATTTTAGGCTGGAGATTGGCGGAACAGCTGACCCGTAGTTATTGCCGTCGCAATGGGATTGGCAAAATAGATATAGAGGTTAATATCACTCGCCCGGCTTCGCTTAATAACTCAACTTTATCATCATCGATTGGTTTTTATCGTCCCAAATCAAAATGATCGGATTTGCACCGACTCTAGCCACGAATTTCTATTTCTTATTGAAACAGATGGATTCTGGATTTATCCCCAGTTCATCTGAGGGATTATCTCACGATGTCAACCCTCTAGTGTTTCAGGTTTCCGATCCGAACGGGTCACACATACACCCTAGTACACACTCCCCTCCGTTGGGGGCATCCCCGAAGAGCGGGGGATTTTGTTCCAACCCCCAACCGTTGCCTCGCTTTCCTAATTAGTTGCTGATTTGTTGGCACGTTCAAAGACGCATAAAATTTATTCGGTTCAAAATATTTTCAACCATTTGATAAAACTTGCTACACCTGAATATCTAACAATCAATCTTTGTAATATTCTTTTGTTTGAAGTAAGAAAAAAAAAATTGAAGATTTGCTTTTTCTATTGGATGGAATAGAAACTGGTTAGACAAATAAACGTGAAACTACAAGAAAAGAAATTATTGAATCAGAGAAATTTGACTTCTTCTTGCAAATCTCGGTTACTTTTTACTTATCGAATCTTCAAGCTGACGCGTTTTCTAACGCTACCGGGTCCGCGACGCCGTAATCCTTAGCTTCTTCTGCTGACGGAAAAACGTCTCTTTCCATATCTTCGGAAATTATCCATAAGGGTTTACCAGTTCTTTGGGCATAGACTTTGGTTATGCAATCGCGTAGTTTTGATGCTTCTTCCGCTTCCATAACGCATTCCCCTGCTTGTCCATCATAATACGAACTAGCGGGTTGATGAATCATTACCCTAGTTAGATGACTCCGATTAAGTTCAACCGTACAAGCAAATTCTCTTGCATACGGCTATACCTCTAGCGAGTCGATAAAGTCTGCTCAAACTAGTATTTAAACATTAACTTTTTGTATTATTTACTTTGCTGTCAACCCCTCTTTCTTGCGATACTGCGGGAGGAGTATTACGAGATCACACCATCCTTCCTTTCAAACGTATTACGATGGTTCCGTCGCTGTATCGCGTGTCGCGCCAGCAATCCCAAAGTTTGCTACATATACTCTCGGTGGATAACGGAATCGGCATTACTCAACTCCTTAGAAACTTGAAGTTTAATAAATTATGTAGATTCGACACTTTCTCGAATTTATGACGCTAAGATATATCGATTTCGATTCAGAATGAATTCACTACAAGTCAAAAAATTTATTTTGATTCAATTTACCTCCTCGGCATTTCACTATTTCATAGTTGAATGTGTATAGGAGGAGTCGCCAAGTAGAAGCTGCCATGCTATTGTTACCCCACCTAGGCGGAGGCAGAGTTATAATCCGTACAAATCATTGGCGCCAAGCGTGGGGTAGTGCTATACGTCTGGTAATTTCCCCCCCAGCCAAAATGGAGGATCCCATTGAAGCAGCTAGTCCCATGCAAATAGTATGTACATCTGGTACGACAAATTGCATTGCGTCATAGGCAGATATTCCGGCTAATACTGCCCCACCGGGTGAATTTACATACGAGTACATATCTTTGGCTTGATCTTCCCCATTTAGATACATCATGATACCAATAAGTTGATTGGCGATTTCGTCATCAACTTGTTGACCTAGAAAAAGAAGTCTCTCCCGATAAAGCCGGTTGATCAGGATAAGTTTCCGCGATTCCCACTCCGCCGCCCCCCCCCTCTGGAACCGTATAGGTATCGTTAGAGACATACGGCTCTGGTAGCTTTCACGTGAAATGAGTATAAGAAAGAATTCTCCTTTCCTTTTTCTATTTTTCGTTCAATCCCACCCTCATTAGCCTTTTCGGTTCAAGTTTGTCTAGCCCAGCTTTCGCACATTCTGAACCACTTCGTAACTGGTGATCGGCAAATTTACCCCAGTGTGTTAACTTTCTCCCCCTGCACCAGTTCATTTCTGTTCGTGATTAAGTCCTTTTCATGTGAAGAGTCTTTAGGTTCATCTTCTACCCCGGAGGTTGTGGGGTTCCGACCCCTATTCGCACATACAGAACAAATAGTTTAACTTCCCCTGTATCTACTCCCACATTTTATGCAATATATTCGAAATAGAAATCTATTTAATTTTTTTTTGATGTTACGGTTTCTATTTCATAGCCATTCCGGCTACGACCGATATCTGGGACTGAGTAACCGGAGCCCAAACAATCTGTTTATTCTAACTAGCCGTGGATTCTAACGACTACTAAACCTACTGACAAATATTTCTCACGCATTTGGGCACTGATAGATTAGTCAATTCCAAGCGAGATAGAGACAAATCAATCGGATAAGAAATGACGGAAATGGGTTCCACCCGGCTCGACACACCTGACGAGTCGCGCTATACGTCAACCCAAGCTGCATCCTCCTCCCCAGGGAGACGAAAAGGTACCTTTGGAACACCAATTGGCATAAAAAAACTACTGAAAAAATATTGTAATTACCTCCAAATTGGGGACGTATAAGCCAAATTGAGAAGGAGATTTCATCATATTATAACACGCTTGACAAAGACGGCTGGGTTAAATAAGTCGTATCTTTTTGTAGATATTAACAGACTCTGATGGGACCAATCTCTACATTGTTATATAAAGCACGTAAATGATAAAATATCTATGCCTTCATCTGTTCCTGAAAGAAAAGTTACTAGCTTACTTCACATTACTATGTGTTTTGCACGAACCAAACAAATAGGTGAGACGAGGCAATAAAGAAGGAATGCCTCTAATCTAACAACGAATCGAGATAGTGATTTGTATATTTCATACAACAACTACCATCTCGTCTCCTTATAGCTTATAACGCAAGCCTATATTGCAAGAAAGTTACGTAGTAGTCACTCATTTCCAATATCCAAGAAAGGGGTTTCTCACGGGTTTGCCTCGGTATCGCGTTCATACCGTCGTATTAAACGATCCCGGTCGTCTTATTTCCGTGCATTTGATGCACACTGCTTTGGTTTCTGGATGGGYGGGTTCAATGGCTTCATACGAACTAGCTGTTTTCGATCCATCGGATCCCGTTCTTGATCCCATGTGGAGGCAGGGTATGTTTGTCATTCCACTTATGACTCGCATTGGAATAACGAAGTCGTGGGGAGGCTGGAGCATCACCGGAGATACCGCAACTGATGCGGGTATCTGGAGTTACGAGGGAGTAGCCGCAGCTCATACCATACTATCCGGTTTATTGTTTCTAGCCGCTATCTGGCACTGGGTGTATTGGGACCTGGATCTATTTCGGGACGATCGCACGGGAAAACCATCCCTGGATTTACCAAAAATATTTGGAATCCACCTATTTCTTTCGGGAGTACTTTGTTTCGCGTTTGGAGCATTTCATGTAACAGGCTTGTTTGGCCCTGGTATTTGGATATCAGACCCTTACGGATTAACCGGAAAAATAGAACCCATTGATCCAGCTTGGGGGGCCGAGGGTTTTGATCCATTTGTACCAGGCGGAATAGCCTCGCACCACATAGCAGCAGGAGTTTTAGGTATACTAGCGGGTCTGTTTCACTTAAGTGTTCGTCCCCCCCAACGGTTATACAAAGCTCTACGTATGGGAAATGTCGAAACCGTGTCGTCTAGCAGTATTGCTGCTGTATTCTTCGCCGCTTTTGTCGTTTCCGGAACCATGTGGTATGGTTCCGCTGCTACCCCGATCGAATTGTTTGGCCCCACTCGTTATCAGTGGGATCAGGGGTATTTTCAACAAGAAATAGAGAAGCGAATACGATCAGGTGAAGCCGAAAATCTAAGCCTATCCCAAGCTTGGTCGAAGATTCCGGAAAAATTAGCTTTTTACGACTACATCGGCAATAATCCCGCCAAAGGCGGATTGTTTAGAGCAGGTGCGATGGACAACGGCGATGGGATAGCCGTTGGCTGGCTAGGTCATGCCGCTTTCAAAGATAGGGAAGGCCACGAACTGTTTGTACGCCGTATGCCAACTTTTTTCGAAACATTTCCCGTAGTCCTGGTAGATGGCGAGGGTGTCGTGAGAGCTGATGTACCATTTAGGCGGGCAGAATCAAAATACAGCGTCGAGCAAGTCGGCGTAACCGTAGAATTCTTTGGTGGTGAACCGGGTGGTGCTAGTTTCAGTGATCCCGCCACGGTGAAAAAATACGCCAGGCGCGCCCAATTAGGTGAGATCTTCGAGTTTGATCGCGCCACTTTAAAATCGGATGGTGTCTCTAGAAGTAGCCCACGGGGTTGGTTCACTTTCGGTCACGCCACATTTGCTCTCATTTTCTTTTTCGGTCACATCTGGCACGGCGCAAGAACCTTATTTAGAGACGTTTCTGCTGGTATCGATCCCGATTTGGACGCCCAAGTTGAATTCGGGGCATTTCAAAAGTTGGGGGATCCAAGTACTAAAAGACAAGCTGTTCAAAAAGTTTTTTCTTACTTACTTATCCTATTGAACTCCCCTCTTTATCAGGTTAGTCGCAAAAATTGACTGAATTTTAAAATAATAAATAATTGTTTTGTCAAAACTTAGTAACTTAATAATTTAATAAATTGATTCAATTCAGTAGTTTATAATACTTCGAAGTTAAACAAGAAAACTTGGAAGAACTGGAAGTCTCTTCCACCGCAATTAGTATGAAAGATATTTATAAAATACCACTATTACGGCTGAATCCACGGAAGCACTGGTTTACACATTTTTGTTGGTAGCAACTTTAGGTATAATATTTTTTGCCATCTTCTTTCGGGAGCCCCCAAAAGTACCCAGCAAGGGTAAATAGAGAGCTTCCCCCAATTTTAATTTTGCCAAAAAAAGCAGATTTCGTTGTATCAGCAAAATCGTGAATATAGGGTAAATTAGGTTGATTAGAGACCTTCCTTTTTTATTTCTGAAGGAAGGTCTATCAGTCCGACTAATCTTCATGTTCCTCAAAAGGGTCTCTGAGCTCTTTGGCGGGTTGACCGAAAGCGGTATACGAAGCGTAACCGGTGAGGCTGACGAGTGAACGGGATATAGAGATAGCGACCGAAGTTGCGGTTTCCGTTGCCATGTAATCCAAAAAAAATATTAGTACATACTTTACTTGCTATAATAGTATACAAAGTCAACAAATTTCAATCAATTGAGCAGGCTCTATGGCTACGAAAGTTATTGGTGACACCCCCAGAGGTAAACCCAGAATAAGTTTACTGGGAATGGTTTTGAAGCCGCTTAATTCAGAATATGGAAAGGTTGCCCCCGGCTGGGGTACTACCCCCCTGATGGGATTTTTCATGGCTTTACTTGCAGTATTCCTAGTTACTACTTTGGAAATTTATAATTCATCCGTTTTATTGGATGGTATTCCAATTAGCTGGTAGAAAAGTACTGAACCCCGCTGATATAACGGCAACAGCTGGGGGTTCAGAAATGAATACCTCATCATAAATCAGAACGGGAGTTAAATCGCGCGAACTTTAAATGTTTTTGGAAGACAATAATATGGGTGTGTGATTCGTCGCAACTAATCTGGTTCAACAAATAAATAGCCTTTCATTTAAATAGATTTTATTAGATTAGATTATCGGTATCTCGCCAGGTAGCGGTCGAGTTATTAGCACCCGAAACGCGAGAATCTCACATTTAGTATAAAGCTCAAACTATGATTAATTTGAATCAATTTACCATTAAAATTTCGTGATTAAGTTGTTACCTGATATTGCCGACTCGGCGCTGTATCATGAAGTTACCAACGAAGTACGTTTTAATTACGATTGTTTACTAGAGTATGTAGGTGTAGAAATGGAAGCCGTGTGAGTTTTGATTCGAGGTGATGGAGGAGTTGTCGCCCACCAAGTCTTCCCACCCGTAAATAAAATTTTGAGATATAGTAAAAATCTAAGGTTCCGTGGATGCCAAAACAAATCAGATCAGAACGGGGTAACCTCTATTCATTTACCTACCCCCCCCCCGAAGAAAAAAAAAAGGGGGGGGGTACATCGATAAGATTAAAAGATTTCCCAAGACGCTAGTACCTACTACCACCGGGCTTCAATCAAGAAATAAAAGCTAACGTGAGATCGAAGTAAATTGTAGCTTCAAATTTTCCGAAGCCAAGTTGCTTCTTCCCCCATTAATTGATGGAGGATATCGGAAAATCTGCCGTATTTTCCCACTTCCTTACTCGAATAGCTACTAATGGAATGGGCGAGGCCCAAACAGCTTTGCTTAAGCTGTATGAGAAGAAAGTCTCATGTACAGTTTACGAAGAGGGAGTTAAAAAGGCTTACCTATCTCGCTAAGGTATATGATTGGTTCGAGGAGCGCCTGGAAATTCAAGCAATTGCTGACGATATTACTAGTAAATATGTACCTCCACATGTGAACATATTTTATTGCTTGGGGGGAATCACGCTGACTCGTTTTTCGGTTCAAGTAGCCACTGGTTTTGCTATGACCCTTCATTATCGTCCGACCGTTACAGAAGCTTTCTCCTCAGTTCAATATACAATGACTGAAGTTAATTTTGGTTGGCTCATTCGGTCTGTTCATCGGTGGTCAGCAAGTATGATGGTATTAATGATGATTTCGCATATATTTCGTGTTTACCTCACGGGGGGATTCAAAAAACCTCGCGAATTGACTTGGGTTACTGGGGTGACTCTAGCTGTATCAACCGTCTCTTCCGGTGTAACCGGATATTCCTTACCCTGGGATCAAATTGGTTACTGGGCCGTCAAAATCGTAACCGGCGTACCCGAAGCTATTCCCCTGGTAGGACCTTCATTAGTGGAGTCACTACGAGGAAGTGCTAGTGTCGGCCAATCGACGTTAACTCGTTTTTACAGTTTACACACTTTTGTATTGCCGCTTCTTACTGCTGCTTTTACGTTAATGCATTTCTCAATGATTCGTAAACAAGGCATTCCGGGTCCTTTGCAATTTACAAATAAGTAGAATATAAACAAAAAACTGTCGCTATATTTGGTGGGAATTTCAATTTCCAGTTCCTTAATTAAGAGGTTGTTCCGTTGCCGTCGATACTTATTACTAAGCCAAATGATGAGTTATCTAGCGGATTTAGTTATCGTCTCGGACTATTGGGACAAAATACTCGAAGTGTCAAAGGAAAAAATTTGGATTACGGGAGTGTGTGACTCGTCACAAGATGTGTAGGCTATGCAGACGTCTAGTTGGATACTGCTGCAACCAAGGGTGTGTCTCCCTTCCGACCTTTCTTTGGGACTAAGATTTGAAACCTGGATATAGGAGCAAAATTTTCGAACTGAGACTAAAGTTGCTTGGAGAATTTTTTCCATGATCGACCCAAAAATTTCGAAAGGCCTCGTGAAACCCCATATTTTGAATTAAGATTGTGTGAAGCTTTTAAGCATACGGTTTCTAGTAGATGCATACATTTCTTCCGCATCAAAAGCTAATTGCTTGCAGGAGTAGCCGTTGGGGTAAAAAAACGATCTAAAGATATATGTAGCTGAAGTTGTAACAAGTTAAGATCCTATACCGTAGCTCGTAAGTATCTGGTCTTGTATAAACTTGCGACGATATGACGCGTGTGTATGGGATATGAGATAACCCGCGAAGCCTTATTTCATTACTGAGCTGATTCGGATGATAAGCCATGTTGCGAAACAATTCTTTTTCCGTGTTCGTCCTTCCTTTATTTGCTAAGCTAACCGTTACGGGATAAGATAATTCCACATTTGCTTGAGCCGTATGAGTAGAAATTCTCATGTTCGATTCTTGTGGGGGAATGAAGAATCCGTCCTAATAACAAAAAAACCTGACCTGAACGATCCCGTTTTGAGAGCAAAATTAGCTAAAGGTATGGGACATAATTACTACGGGGAACCCGCTTGGCCCAACGATCTTTTATATATATCTCCTGTAGTAATATTAGGAACCATCGCATGTACTGTGGGTTTGGCCGTTTCGGAACCATCAATGATCGGTGAACCAGCAAATCCGTTTGCAACTCCTTTGGAGATATTACCTGAGTGGTATTTCTCTCCCGTATTTCAAATACTTCGGACAGTGCCCAATAAACTATTAGGTGTTCTTTCAATGGCATCAGTACCTGCAGGTTTGCCAACCGTTCCTTTTCCCGAAAATGTCAATAAATTTCAGAATCCGTTTCGGCGCCCAGTAGCCACAACAGTCCTCGCAATTGGCACCGCGGTCGCTATTTGGTCAGGTATTGGAGCAACTTTACCCATAGATGGATCTTCAACTTCGGGGCTTTTTTAGTAGTTTTCTACCTCCTATTAACCTGAGAGATAGTCAGATTTAGTCTAGGGAACAATCGTCAGCCCCCGGGCTGGGACGAGACTTCCCTAGACTTAGTCGTTTTCTTTTTCAATTAGAAATATCCAGTTGTTTGGATAATCGATTTCCATTTGTTTACGCCAAAATAATGAGAAATTAAATTTTAATTTACAAATTTTGTTTAACTCACGTTTTCTCTCCGAAACCTTTCGAACTGAAAGTGTAATACACAAGAAAGATTTAACATACAAGAGACAGGATCGTTTGTATCAGAAGTGAAATAATTTGGATTTCGCTGCTTGTTCTTACTGATTAATATGCAACTAATTTTTAGGTAATTCTATGGCGAAACGCTCCCACAAAGCTTTCGACACCTGATCTACAGATTTTCGTCCGAAACTTTTTATTTTTGATGAATCTTCTCGGCTATAATTAAGCAAATCAGCAATTGTGTGTATTTCGGCTTTTTTTAGACAATTGGAGGCTCTAGCTGGTAATTCTAGTTGGTCAATAAAAATATCTGTGGATAGTTTTTTCCCCAATTCATTCATGTCATAAACTTGTGAAGGTGACCCCGCCGAAGCAAAGGGATTTTCACTATATCCCAAGTAGGAGACGTCTTCGGGTTTCATGTGTAAAAAGGGACTTGATAAATCTATTAGTTTTTTAGAGGCTTCGGTTATTGCCTCGTCCGGGGTCGGACTACCATTAGTCCATATTTCGATGAATGATGTTTCTCGCGTCGCTTTACCACTTCCAAATAAATGTACGCTATAATTTACGTTTCGAACAGGCATAGATACAGCATCAACGGGAAATTCTTCATCTTTATATCTATTTGATTTTTCTATGCGGTATCCACAATCTTTTTCAATTTTTGATTCAATATTTACAGATATTGGTTGGGTGATAGTAACTATATATTGCAAATTGTCAATCGCCTTGACAGAGGGCGGCAACGTTGTATCACCCGCAATTACTTCTTTGGGACCAGTTACGGATGAAACTGCTTCTTTTACATCATTGGATTCACTCTTAGGTGCAATTTCCCTTAAATTAACTAAAACATCATGTATTGTCTCTTTAATACCCCTTATTGTAGAATACTCGTGCACAGCTCCGTGAAACCTTGCACATGTTATGCCCGTTCCTTGAACTTCTTCTAATAAGGCTTTCCGCATGGCAATTCCCACAGTACTAACTTGGCCCCTCTTGAAGGGAGATACGACAAAACGACCATAATGGAGACGCTTATTTTCTGTCTTAGATTCGACGCATTTCCATTGAATGGCCTGGGTAGAGGTCGGTGTTTCGCACGTGAGCATAAAGGAATTCCCTTTTAGTTTTTATAGAACTACTGGGTGGAGTTAGACACGTCTTTTTCGAGGGGGTCGACAGCCATTATATGGCATGGGGGTCACATCACGTACGAAGCTGAGGATGATGCCGCTTCGGCGGATAGCCCGCAAGGCGGTGTCTCTCCCCGGACCGGGTCCACTCATCGCAATCTCTGCTTGCTTCATACCCCGATCCATTGAAGCACGGATAGCATTTTCCGCTGCAGCTTGGGCGGCAAATGGTGTACTTTTGCGCGTACCCTTGAATCCGCAGGCACCGGCAGAACACCGAGGAGCTACCTATCCCCGAACGTCCGTGACAGTAATAATGGTGTTATTGAAACTTGCCTGGATATGAATAACCCCCTTCTGCACTCCGCGCTTCACCTTTCGTGAACGGGTTTTTTTTGAATTAGCTGACATAGTTGATTGATTATTCATATTCAAAGACTGTTATTAATTGTTAATTGGTTCTATGTCTGAAGATTTTGACTACCCTTGCCTCTGCTTATGCTTCGGATTGCAACGAATTACCATGATTCGTCCACGTCTACGAATCAATCGACACTTTTCACAGATTTTGCGAATGGAGGCACGAATTTTCGTAGCTACAACCTTAAATTAGTTGGATAAATCTATTGATAGATTTGAGATGTGTTCTCCCCTTTTATCAAATTGAGCAGGCAGATAATTACTAGATGATCGCACCAACATCAAAATCTAATGATTGCTATTTGTCTGTTTACTTCGAAGTCGGTAAGTGGTACACCCTTTGGTAAGATCATAAGGACTTAATTCGACTCTTACCCTATCTCCTGGTAATATTCTTATATAATTCCGTCAGATCTTTCCCGATATATGAGTCAAGACTTGACATCCATTATCCGGACACGCTCAAGACATGGCATTGGGAGGCGATTCTGTAACTGTACCCTCTATGTCAATAGGATTCTGCTTCTTCATCATTCGAACTAACCCCCCCCCCGTAATTCATAGATTTATTTAGGAAATTGCTAACTCAGTTGATATTGCTAATAGCTTATCTGAAACGTAATCATTTTTAAAACAACTGATTTTTAGTTGAAAAGAAGTTTTCGAATTACCAAATGTGGCGTAAAATTTCCCCCCCAATTTTTTTTTGTCGAGCCTCCCGATCTGTAATAAGTCCACGAGATGTTGATGAAATTGCAATTCCCATACCGCCCAATATTTTGGGGATTCGTCGACGATCGGAATAAACTCTCAATCCAGGCTTGCTAATGCGTCTGATAACTGCAATGTAGGGGTCTCTTTTCTTACCGAGATATCTTAACCTCACATCCGAAAATTCTTTCCCATTATCCTTGTGCTTCACAGCATTTTCTATGAAGCCTTCTTCTACCAAAATCTGTACGATGCGTTCGGCCATTTTAGTCGCAAGTATCTTGATCATAGCTTTTCTTCTTGTGTTTCCATTTCTTGTGGCAGTAAGTGCGGTGGAGATGGCGTCGTTATTCGTGAAATATCAGTCAGTAGTTTTTGTAGTTATCAATACCAGAATGATTCCTAACCTCTCTTTTTCTTCTGTTTTCTCTAATTTAATTTCGCGTATTTGGGATATTTAGTTTAAATACATCTGACAAATTTTTAAACCAAGTTTTTTTCATTAGAAAATTTTGGCTTGAAAATTTGTCAAACTGATTATGCTAAATTATTTCAATCACTTATTTTTATAAAACCTCGGGGGCTGAGGAGACTACTCTGGTAAAATTATAATCTCTCAATTCCCTAGCGACTGGACCGAAGATCCTAGTCCCCCTAGGATTTCCCTCCTGGTTGACGACGACGGCTGCGTTGTCGTCGAATCCAACAATCATTCCGTTACATCGTTTTATCCCTTTACGAGTACATGCTGCCACCGCCCTAACCACTTCTGATCTTTTCAGAGACATGTTGGGTACTGCTTCCTTGACTACAGCTATTGTGACGTCACCTGTACCTGCATATCTGCGGTTGCCAGTTCCCAACACTCGAATACACATTGATTTGCGGGCTCCACTGTTGTCTGCTACATCTGAATAACTTTGAGTCTGAATCGTTTGGTAATCGAGAAAAATAATAGGTTTACTTGTAGTATATTCGGATGAATAGAGAGATATTCCACCAAAAAAATTGGGGGAATAAGTGAATTACAGTTATTGCAATTAATCTAACCCAATCGGTGAGGTGTATTCGTTTTAATAACAATCGGGGTGATGCCTAAGACATGACATCGCCGTTGCTGTCATCACTATTACTCCTCCTTAGACCACTTGTTTTCCTACCTCTTCGTCTCCAACAAGTATCACGATTCCGCGGTAGTTACCACTCGAGTAGGCACGGGCATCTTGTGGGCAGCCATCGCCATAGCAGTTTTGGCTACATCCTCCGATACCCCACCCAATTCATAAATTATTCGGCCTGGCTTAACTGCGGATACCCAGTATTCCGGAGATCCTTTGCCCGACCCCATACGCGTTTCCGCGGGTCTCATGGTTATGGGTTTGTCGGGAAAGATGCGTATCCACAGCTTCCCGCCTCGACGGACATGGCGCGTCATTGCCCTCCTCCCCGCTTCTATTTGTCTAGCCGTAATCCAAGCAGGTTCGAGAGCCTGGAGAGCAAATTTTCCGAAGGAGATGGCGTTGCCACGACTAGAGATTCCCCCCAATCTTCCCCTATGTTGCTTACGATATTTAGTTCGTCTGGGGTTACAGTCGATATCGATAGAATTTATCAATCTCTGATACAAAACCGGACATGGAAGTCTCCTCCCAGCCAGCTCCTCATAAATTTGCTACCAATTTGTATATTTCGCAAACTTACTAACTATTTTTCCGTCATTTTCTCCTTCTTTTCCTCCGTTTTTCATTTCATTTATAGGTAGCAGTTCAAATGTTACTTGGTACTAAATCCACGGGCGAAAATAAGCTCGATCTTACAATTTATTTTTTGCTTTTGAGGTATGGGCTTCTTTCGCCATCCCATCTACCAAATCTCGATATTAATTAACTGAATGATGAAAATGAGATTCAGAAGTCTTCTCGTTGTTTCAGTCCCTTGTAACAAACGTTTTGGTTCCCCCCCCGGCGACGGAGCTTTCCACCCTATTTCAATTTCGTTGAATCAACGTTCCTAGCATTAATTGACTCAAAGCTCTACTTCAGATATTGACAATTTGAAAATTTGAAAATTGTGCTACATCACGCAGCTTTTCGGGAGTTGAGCGGTTAACCATGCGATTTCGATAAATCTAAATTTAATTATTTCGATTTTTATTTGTCGAAGTAATCGTAAATTGGTATTGGTTTCAGCTTCTCCATAAAAAAAAAATTTCATGGATAGAAATTTCATTTGCGATGAGATAACCTGACCCTATCTTCGGCATTCACTTATTTAATACTCAAAATAGGCGGTCCATTGCCCCATTAAAGTTTCTTTTTACGGATAAAGAGATGTCGCTTGAACGAGTCGCACACTAGGCATAGCAAATATCTTCTGGAGTTTTAAGTGAAAGAGATTGAAACTGGAGTGGGATTAAGCTGAACCAGGTTGCGTCAAAATTTATCAAATAGTTTCTACTTCATTGGGTGGGGATCACCCAGTACCCCGAAATATCCAGGTCTTTATGCCTGAAACCCCAAAAATCGTCTGAGCTGGGTGGTAGGAATAACCTACACGGGCTTTGATAGTTTGGAGGGGGACTCTACCTTCCCTAGCCCACTCAACCCGAGCCATCTCACTGCCGTTGAGTCGTCCGGCTATTTGTATCTTAATACCTTTGTCGCTAGTTCTTCCAACCAGTTCGATAGCTTTTTTCATAGTTCGTCGGAAGGGAACTCTATTTCTCAATTGTAAGGCAACGTGTTCCGCCAATATTTTTGGTTCCCCATAGGGTTGAGTGACACTACTTAGTATTACTCGGAGCTTCCGACTTTCGATCCCTAAGATGTTTTCGATATCGCCCTTCATTTGACTAATCCCTAAACTTTGTTCCTCAATGAGTAAATCAGGAAATCCCGTATGTATATTAATCCGAATGAGATCTGTTTTCCGTTGGATTTCAATATGTCCAACTCCGCCATAGTTTGTGGCATCCTTCATATGTTTTGCAATATACCTTTCGACAGAGGTGCGTATTATTCTATCCCCTTCAAGAAACTTTGGATAATCTCTTGTTTGTGCGAACCGATAAGAATAATGCTTCTAATTTACACCGAGTCGAAAACCGAGTGGATGAATCTTTCGTCCCATATCTATTTCTCCTCAACTCAATATTAAATTATTTTTTACTTAGTAATTTTTTTGTGGTTTCATTTAACTTTTCGACACGTTCCAATTAGTAAGCCTTTTGTATGGAGTTATCTCTCAATCTCTCCGACAAAATTAGAGTTTGGCTTAATGATTACTTTACATATGGGTTTCTTTATCGGGTAACCTCGGCCTTGGGCTCGGGGCCGGAACCTTTTTAAATATGTTGAATTCTCGACTCAGGCCTCGCTGATGAACAAATCGGATTTATTCAATCCGAAATTGGTATTGGCATTTGCCGCTGCAGAAAGAATCAGTTGCGATATTAGATAACACGTTTTATAAGGCATAAATTCGGGTAATACAGGTGCTTTTCCGTACGAACAACCCCGGATTTGATCAACAATCCGTCGTATTTTGGTAGCTGACACACGGATATTCCTTCCTAGAGCTCGCGCTCCGACTTCTGATTTCTTCTTGTTTTTCATGAAGTATAATTTCCTAATCATCGACGAGATCCTTTATCATTTTTAGCATGTCCCCTAAAATTCCGAGTGGGTGCAAATTCCCCCAATTTGTGACCCACCATGCGATCAGTTACATAGATAGGTAGGTGCTCCCGCCCATTATGAACGGCAATGGTGTGACCGATCGTGATGGGTACGACTGCAGACGCGCGAGACCAAGTCAGAACCAATTTTCTTTCTCTTCGTATATTAAGATTTTCAATTTCTCGTATTAAATGATTAGCTACAAAAGGACCTTTTTTCGATGAACGTGCCGTAGCCGATTAACCCCCTGCTTAATATTTCCATTTATCAGAAACCTTTACGTCGACGAAGTATGAGGGAGTTGCTGTATTTTCTACTTTTCCGACTTCTTTTTCCAAGCGCGACATGCCCCCAAGGGGTTGACGGCTTCTTCCTACCGATCGACGTCCTGCCCTCCCCCCCTCCGTGGGGATGATCCACAGGATTCGTAGCTGAACCTCTCACTTTAGGCCGTCTACCTAACCAGCGCTTGGATCCAGCTTTTCCCAAGCCTTCGTTGTTGATATCGACGTTTCCGACCCGTCCTATACTTGCTAGGCAATTTTGAGATATTAAACGAATTTCGTTGGAAGGTAGTCTTAGTGTAGCGAGTTTACCTTCTTTTGCAACTACTTTTGCTGCTGTGCCAGCAGCTCTGACTGATTACCCGCCTTTCCCAGATTTTAATTCTATATTATGTATAATGGTACCTAAAGGTATTCTGGTCGAGGTAGACCCCCCCCTCCTCTTACTCCTCTTTAAAGGGGAGAAAACGACTGGGGAAGACCCCTTCCCAAACTGTACAAGCCTCTTTCGAAGCATACAGCTTTCCGGATATCAAAGGCACCGCCGTTGGGTTTCCCTGGTAGGACCAAATTGATGCCTACTGAAGAGCCAACTAATTTTTGGGCCATCAATATATATATATATTGATTTTATCCTTGGCATTTTTGCCTGCATCTGGCTTTCTTTTGAAAATCCAGTATTTTTTGAGAACTTAGCGGCAGAATTGGTGATTTCAATGATTCGCGTTAGCATTGGTCAATGCCTGGGATAACTTAGGAAATCTCTTTCTTCTCTTTGGTATTGACGTAATTTAAGTTCTACGCATTTGCTTCACTCTTTTCGTCATTCTGTAGCTTCGATTTTGCCCCCGACTGCCAAATCGAATGTCTCGAATTTGTACTTTCCGCACCTTCGATATAAGCATAGGGCGCCCTTTGCTTGTCGCTATAACTTTGAGATTGTTTATCTGTTTTCCATATTATCTTATCTCTACAAATTGATGTATATTTAGTTGCTTCAAGCTTTAGTTTAGCACGCGCTGTTGTCCCTATTTGGTTACCCCAACCAGGTTTACTCCATATTATTTAGTAAGTTCGAAGTAGTGCCAGCTTTACGGGCCCAGCTTACAACCCGATCGACTAATTTCGGAATACGCGAATCAAGTATTCAACCCGCACTCAGGGGTAGGGCATTTCCGATTGAGACGGATGCGTCAGGACCAGATGTCACGATATCTCCAACCCCTATTCCTCGTGGATGCAAAATGTATTTCCTATCACCATCTGTATATTTGATCAAGCAAATGAAGGCGTTGCGGTTGGGGTCGTATTCGATACTGGATACTCCTCCGGGAATATTCAGTTTGTCTCGCCGAAAATCAATTTCGCGATATAAACGCTTATGTCCGCCCCCCCTATGTCTACTGGTGGTGATTCCAGCATTGTTGCGACCATTTCTAGATATTCTACGGTAAGTTAACTGCTTGTGGGGCTTGGATTCCGTTGTTTCTCCGAATTGCATAATGGCCCGGTTCCGGGTGCCTGGAGTATACGCCCCATATAGTCATATGGCCATACTTATTCTTCCTTTTTATGTTTATGCATAATCTTTCATTTGATAGGGAAACAAACTTTTTCTAAGTATTAGTTTAGAAATAATGGAATGAGGTAATTAGCTCGAAGTCTAGCAATCATTTTTTTTATACTTTTAGAATTCGAATTCGATTTCCTCTTCTTTCTATGTCTTACTCGACTACTATTGATACCTTCTACTTTAACGTCAGAAAATTGTTCAATCCAATTTTTCATTTCGGTTTTAGTTAACTTCGAGTCTACATGAAAAGTATATTGATTCTGTTGCAACAAACGAATAGACTTCTCGGTAATTAATTGGTTCTTCAATTTCTCCGTAATATCCTTCTCGCTTCGTCCATTTTACCTCAATTCCTTCTGCTTCTTTTTTTTTTAACTCCTGTATAGTCTATTAATTTGACTTCACCCACCGCCAACTTCTGATCTACTTGTTTCGCAAATAAACTTCCGAGTTATCTGCTTCTTCGACCATCTCTCTTTTCTACTTGCATCCAACAGGAGTTGAACCCGTGAATTCGCCAATTATGAGTTGGGTGCTTTAACCGCTCAGCCATGGATGCCTACTACATAGTACAAGTAATTGTAACGTGGTTAGTTAGGCAATGT